TTAGTCAATCCAATGAATTGTTAGTGTGTTTCAATTCTTGAAAAGGGGAAAAAAAGCAGTACCAAAACCGAAAGGTTTGGTACTGCTTTTTTCCATCTCATTTTTCCGTCTAAAAGTTATTTATTGGGAGCAGAGCACAATAACTGTTTATTGTGCATCCAGCAGGAATTGAACCCGCGACTTCCCAATTATGAGTTGGGTGCTTTTACCATTCAGCCATGGATGCATAGTAAAATGGATTTTATTTACTAATAAGTATCGACTCAGATCTTTAAATTGGGTACCCAATTTTGCCTATTCTTTTCAATATAAGAAATAAAGAAATGAAACTAACTTATTTGAGAATTGCATTGAAGGTAATTTATCTTGCAATGCATCACTTTGATTCCGGTCAGAGCTTGCTAACTGAACTGACTAATTGAGAACTAATAATATATATATTAGTTCATTTTGGTTCGGGGCTTAGAACCATTCATTCTTGGAATGGAATGACCGTAGAGCAAGACTGTCAATTAGTTGGGGGCGGACGTAGCCAAGTGGTTCAAAGGCAGTGGATTGTGAATCCACCACGCGCGGGTTCGATCCCCGTCGTTCGCCCGGTAAAAAAAAGTTGACCGGATTTCATTCATTGTCATTTTATATAATGAATCAAATGATGAGTGGTTGACGATACATTGTTATGTATGTATAGATATATATATAACAAAATCTAAGAAGAAAACAGAGAGAGATATTCTATTTCTATTTAAATAGAAAAAACTGAGAAAATATTTTCTCGGTGATTTCTATTTATTCATTTAAATCACCTCGATCGAATATACATACAACATAACAAAAGCATGCATTTGCTGGCAGTAACCAGATCGAATCCCAAACCTATCTTCTCCTCTTATTATTTGCTATGCAGTAAATTGGTTTTTCTATTATTTGAATACAGAGAATTAAGTCTTAATTAGCGGGGGATTCCATCCGCTGCAAATTAATTAATAAGATTGCATTTATCTGGGAATGGAGGGTCTTTTACTTGGCTTCCTCCATTTACTCAGGAGAGAATGAGGTTTACTCTTTAGATGAGAAAAAAAACTAAGGTGAAACAATGTAACATGCTACAATCATATAAATAAATAAATAAGGCAAAATGAAACTCAAAATGAGATAAAACGAATAACAAGTTCGGAAGATAAAAAAGAAATAAAAGGAGATCAAAAGATGAAAATAGCAGTTTATGGAAAAGGCGGAATCGGTAAATCAACCACTAGTTGTAATATTTCAATTGCCCTAGCTAGACGTGGTGAAAAAGTGTTACAGATTGGATGTGATCCCAAACATGATAGTACTTTTACTCTGACAGGATTTTTGATACCTACAATTATAGATACTTTGCAGTCCAAAGATTATCATTATGAGGATATTTGGTCCGAAGATGTCATTCATAAAGGTTATGGAGGGGTAGATTGTGTGGAAGCTGGGGGGCCACCAGCAGGAGCTGGATGTGGGGGATATGTGGTAGGAGAGACTGTTAAATTGTTAAAAGAATTAAATGCATTTTACGAATATGATATAATATTATTTGATGTCTTGGGCGACGTGGTTTGTGGAGGTTTTGCTGCTCCGTTGAACTATGCAGATTACTGTGTCATTATTACAGATAATGGATTTGATGCATTATTTGCAGCTAATCGTATTACTGCTTCTATCAGGGAAAAAGCTCGTACACATCCACTCCGATTAGCAGGTTTGGTTGGAAATCGTACATCTAAAAGAGATCTTATCAATAAATATGTAGAAGCCTGTCCAATGCCCGTAATAGAAGTGTTACCTCTTATTGAAGATATTCGAGTTTCGAGAGTGAAGGGGAAAACATTATTTGAAATGGTTGGATCCGAACCATCTCTTAACTATGTATGTGAGTATTATTTAGACATAGCGGATCAAATATTGTCCCAACCAGAAGGTATTGTACCGAAGGAGATTCCAGATCGAGAATTATTCAGTTTACTCTCTGACCTTTATCTCAATCCTATTGATGAGGGGAAACATCAAAATAATAAGGAAAATTTACTTGGATTTACGACGATTTAATCAACATAGTTATAATCGTTTATGTCAGTGAAAATTGATGAAACTCTCACTGTCGAATGTGAGACAGGTAATTATCATACTTTTTGTCCAATTAGCTGTGTATCTTGGTTATATCAAAAGATTGAAGATAGTTTCTTTTTAGTTGTGGGCACAAAGACATGCGGCTATTTTCTGCAAAATGCACTTGGAGTAATGATTTTTGCAGAACCTCGCTATGCAATGGCAGAATTGGAAGAAGGAGATATCTCGGCTCAATTGAATGATTATGAAGGATTAAAAAAGCTTTGTATTCGAATAAGAAAAGATAGAGACCCCAGCGTGATCATATGGATAGGTACTTGTACTACAGAGATAGTAAAAATGGATTTGGAAGGCATGGCACCCAAATTAGAATGGGAAATTGGAATCCCAATTCTAGTGGCAAGAGCGAATGGACTCGATTATGCTTTTACTCAAGGAGAAGATACTGTGTTAGCTGCGATGGCACATCGTTGTCCAGAACCGGAATTATCCGTTCGTGTACGAAAAGAAACTATACAAAATTTTTTCACTTTTTATTCTAGAAAAAAGGAGAAATTGGTTGAATATGCAAATCATCCTTCCTTAATTCTTTTTGGATCTTTGCCGTCCAATGTGGTTTCTCAACTAAATCTAGAATTAAAACGCCAATCCATCAAGGTATCAGGTTGGTTACCTGCTCAAAAATATACTGATCTTCCATCATTGGGTGATGGAGTTTATGTTTGTGGTATTAACCCATTTTTGAGTCGGACAGCGACAACTTTGATAAGACGCGAAAAATGTGAATTAATTGGAGCTCCTTTTCCTATCGGTCCAGACGGAACGCGTGCTTGGATTGAAAAGATTTGTCCTGTATTTGGTGTGAAACCCCAAGGTTTGGAGGAAAGGGAGGAACGGATATGGGAAAGTTTAAAGGATTATCTTGATTTAGTACGAGGTAAATCTGTCTTTTTCATGGGAGATAATCTGCTAGAAGTATCTCTAGCAAGATTCTTAATCAGATGTGGAATGATTGTTCATGAAATTGGTATTCCATATATGGATAAACGATATCAAGCTGCTGAATTATATCTTTTACAAGATACATGTATAAAGATGTGTGTACCAATACCACGAATTGTAGAGAAACCAGATAATTCGAATCAAATACGACGTATACGCGAATTACAACCCGATTTAGCTATCACGGGAATGGCTCATGCTAACCCGTTAGAGGCAAGAGGAATTAGTACTAAATGGTCAGTTGAATTTACTTTTGCCCAGATTCATGGGTTTGCCAATGCAAGAGATGTACTTGAATTGGTTACCCGACCTCTACGTCGTCAGAAAAATTTAGAAGACTTGGGTTCAACCACTTTGGTGAGAAAAAAATAATAAGTTTTTCAGAGTTTTCCAGTAATTCTTGAATTACTTTAGATAATTCGATCTATCTAATTTGATTTCAATTCAAAATTTTGTCAGATAAAGATCGAAATTGATTCAAATTCATATTATTTTGAATCAATTTTGTGGATGTGAACGATAACTAATATATATATTTATATTCATTTTTTTTTTTTTTTTTTCATGGGAGATCAAAAAAATGATTTCTATTATCATTTCAAATCTCCCGAGAGATATCAGAAAGAAATTATTTCTGTAATTTCTAATGTTACATTACCGATGGACACATTAGAAATTATATTAGAATATTTTTTAGATGGGCTTAGACAAATATTGAAGTAAAAGTATGAGATTAGAAAAAAAGAAAAATTGATATCAAAGCTATACTATATTTGCCAAATGGGAACTATTCCTCCTATTCTAATAAATCATTTTTTTCTTATATATATATTATTTAAAATGGATGTATAACCTATCTAGATGGACATAAATAGATCGATACATATAGATCTATGCCTACGTGCATAAGCTCTTTTCAATACTGGGAAAAGTATGTTTCATTCTTTTTCTCTTTTTTGTTGATATTCTATATGCGTTCTCTGTTCTAATCGAATCTTGATACTATGTATCATATCTCAAACTCAAATCGACAAAAATTTGATAAATAGAATATAATAAAAAACTAGTATAAGTAAAATCGGAGCTTTCCTTTTTGTACATGAGATGTGCGTGGTAAATAATTATTGATGAATAAAACTTTTTTATTCATCCTATATTCTTGAATGAATATAGGAGAATACAAATGAATAATAATTTGCTTGCGACCAGAGTCTTATTTTATTCTATCTTCTATAATTCTAGAAGATATATCTATGATTGTACTTTGTAATATATAATATATATATATTTTTGCACTCAATGAGAATCTTGTATTTCATAAAAATCAGGTGCAATATAGTCTTTGCGTAAAGGCCACCCAATCCAACTTTCAGGCATCAATATACGTTTTAGACATGGATGACTTTCATAAAATATTCCTAACATATCATAAGATTCCCGTTCCTGAAAATTAGCACCTTTCCAAATACGTAGAACAGACGGGATTCTGGGATCTTCCCTTGGGACAAAAACTTTTATACACACCTCTTCGGGTTGATCTGCATTATCTTTTATTCTCGTAAGATGATATACACTAGCTAAGGAACCCCCTGGTGCTACATCATAAGCACATTGAGAACGGAGATAATTCAAACCATAAACATATAAAGCAACGGCTATAGAGGCCCAATCCTCAGATTTAATCTGTAATGTTTCTGTGCCTTGATAATCAAAACCCAAAGGTCTATGAGCTAACTTATGCTTGGCTAGCCAAGCAGATAATCGACCATGCATTTGATTACTATTTATTGTCAAAGTATCTGTATAAGGATTTGACATTTCTAATGGAATTTCAAAATTTGATTTCCTGCTCATTACTTTTTACTAACGATTATTCATTCGCCAGCAAACTCTCGTATTTTCCAATTTTTCAAAGGGTATGATATCTTTGAAATGGATTCAGATGTTTTGGGAGTTATCTCTAAAGTCGGTTCAAACCGAGATTCATAAGATTGATGAAAAAACTTCTCCTTCTTATTTTCAATATGAATACTGGACCCAATATGAAACCTATGTTTTCTAGAGAAATATCTCTTTTTTTGTTGAAACTCGGTCCTATCTTTAGATATCTCTTGAGCTATTTTTTCACGAAGTTTTATTATAGCATCTATAATAGCTTCTGGTTTAGGAGGACAACCAGGCAAATAAATATCCACAGGAATTAACTTATCTACTCCGCGAACGGTACTATAAGAATCTGTACTAAACATTCCTCCTGTAATAGTACAGGCTCCCATAGCAATTACATATTTTGGTTCGGGCATTTGTTCATATAATCTCACTAAAGAAGGAGCCATTTTCATGGTCACAGTTCCGGCTGTTATAAGGAGGTCGGCTTGCCTAGGACTGGATCTTGGTACCAAGCCGTAACGATCAAAGTCGAATCGCGAACCTATTAATGAAGCAAATTCGATGAAACAACAACTAGTACCATAAAGGAGCGGCCATAAACTAGAGAGTCTCGCCCAATTTGACAGATCGTTTACAGTAGTTGAAATCACTGAATTTGGAGTTGCTTGATCAAGCATAGATAACTCGATAGGATTTATCGCCGGCTTTAGATAATTTTCTACTTGCCTTTTACTATTCCAAAATTTTGGAGTTAAGACCATTCCAATGCTCCTTTTCTCCATGCATAAACTAAACCAACAATTAATATAATCACGAAAATAAAAGCTTCTATAAATGTAAATATACCCAAAATATCAAAACTCATAGCCCACGGATAGAGAAAGACTGTTTCCACATCAAAAACAACGAAAACTAAAGCAAACATATAATAACGAATTCTAAATTGGATCCAGGTATCTCCCATTGGTTCTATACCTGATTCATAACTAGTGGCTTTCTCCGGCCCTTTACTTATTGGAGTTAAACTTCTGGAAATCGAGAATGCCAGAATCGGAATAAGGCTGGATATGGATAAATATATCCAAAAAGTATCATATTCAGAAAATAGAAACATAAAAACATTCCTGTTTAAAGAGAGAAAATTCTTCTATTTATTGTCAATTTATTAATCGCTTTTCTCCCCTCCCGAACGAATAATTGATTAAATCATTGATTATCATTAATTCAATGTTTTGTCTGTGACTTAAGACAGAAATGAATATAAGAATATTCCGTATTTAATACATTTTATAATAATCTATTAAAATGGTTCGAAAATAAGAGAACCCGTGCAGTTCGGTAGACTCCACGTTGGTTCGTGTTGTAACGTGTGAACCAACATGGGTTCATGTAAGGTAAAATAAAAGGTCTTTCAAGGTCACTCTTTCTAATGATGTGAGATGTGCTAGCAAGTTCAACTTTATCTATTTGTTCCATATTTATAATGAAGTGAGTCTCGAGCCATTTGAGTTCAAAAACTCAATCTCTCGGAGGAACAGATTAAAGAAAAGGACTTATTTATTATATAACATAAGCCTCATTCTTCCCTCAAGGGGGTTAAAGTACAATCAAGTTCTTTGAACTAAACTATACTTGTTCAGGTGACGAGACAAATTAGATTCATTTTGTGGCTTTCAGCCCTATCAACCAAAATTGTGAACATTACATAGTAATGGAATAAAATGTTCAAGGGGAAATCAACCGCAGTTTTCAAAAATTGAAAATAAAAATAAATAATTTGAATGCGTGTTGATGCTTCAGTTTATTATACGAATAACATGGTTCATATGTTATGCACTAACATTCCGACATTATTTCCAATCTATTGTTTAGTATTTAGTAGAAATTAAACAGAGATCTTGGGGAATAACACTCTGGGTCGAAGTAAAAATAATTTGACTTCTTATAATTCTAAATCCCTTTTTTTCCTTTTTTCTTTTCATTCATATTTGCTCTTTACTTTTTTTTTCAAAAAATTGTCTTCTGTGTAGGTCGTCGGTTCCGCATTCAAACCAAATTTGATGCTTTTTACTTTCAAATTAGCATTGGATCATAGGGACAATATGAATATAAGAGGTTCTTAATTGTATAGGGCTATACGGGCTCGAACCGTAGACCTTCTCGGTAGAACAGATCAAAGTTCTTATTACCAAAATGATTCGAACTGTTCCAAGAACCCAACATGCATTTTTATTGCATTGGGCTCTTTCATTAACTGATGGAAAGATCAGTTAATCTGCCATTCTCTTCTTTAAAGAAAAGATAATAAAATGGCTCCGTTTGCTTCAAATGAAAATTTTGAAGAAGCAATCCCAAAGTGCTTCAAAAGGTTCCCTTGACGTAGGTCTGTCATGCTCAGACATAGATTCTCCGAATGGAGTCTCTATCACCCAAAAATTAGAATAATATGAGACTTCATACACCTCAAAGTTCATAGAGCGAAAAGAATTCTTTTTTGAGGTCCTCGTATTGTACTCATTATGTCTGACATTGAATGAAACCGAGATTGACCATATCAACTAGATCTATAGTTCGAATCAGAGTGAACTTCATCTTTGTCATGCTATTGTTCTCCCAATTCATAGAGTAAGACTCAAATCTATTTTATGTACCGGATGAACCAATAAACTCTTCTGAAAACCATTGGCGCACGTGTAAACGAGGTGCTCTACCTAGCTGAGCTATAGCCCTTCATAGTTTAGCATTGAAGATATACTAACAAAATAGATCACTTTCTGTCAAGGCGGATGATGTTGAATCATTCGATACTATTGTAGTTAAGGGTATATTGTTTATATGTTGAATTATACCTAGAATTATTTCTAGATACGACTCTATCTATTATAATAAATAACCCACTTAACTCAGTGGTTAGAGTATCGCTCTCATACGGCGAGGGTCATTGGTTCAAATCCAATAGTGGGTAAAACTTATTTGATGCGATTGATTACTCAATCGCATCAAATAAGTTTTACTACAATTAGTAGATAATGAATCCATTTTAAGATCATTATCAAAGTTGAACTTTATAAACAGATTATTAAGTAAGTTAAAGTGGTAACTCTCAATGATTATTGACTGATTAACTCATTAAAGAGCATTTTATTCTTTTTTTTTTTTGTTTTTTTGCTAGTTATTAGCAATTGAAATTTCTTTATTATTATTATTCAATTTATTTATTTATGAGAATGGATCCTTTTGATGCACCTTTTTTTCCAATTGAAGAAGAAGAATCTTCTTCACCTGAAGAATATTCTCCTGAAGAATATTCTGAAGAATATAAAAAGACGATAGGACGTATTGTTCAGATCATCGGCCCAGTACTAGATATATCTTTCCCTCCAGATAAAATGCCTAGAATTTACAATTCCTTGATAGTTAAGGATAGCGATATAGCTGGTGTACGAATACGTGTTACTTGTGAGGTACAACAATTATTAGGAAATAATAAGGTTAGAGCTGTAGCTATGAGTGATACAGACGGTTTGATGAGAGGAATGAGAGTAATAGATACAGGAGGTCCACTTAGTGTTCCAGTTGGTGAAACTACTCTCGGGAGAATTTTTAATGTTCTTGGGGAACCCGTTGATGACTTAGGTCCTGTAGATGCTCTCACAAGATCTCCTATTCATAGATCTGCTCCCGCCTTTACACAGTTGGATACCAAATTTTCAATCTTTGAAACAGGCATTAAAGTAGTGGATCTTTTAGCTCCTTACCGCCGTGGGGGAAAAATAGGATTATTCGGGGGGGCTGGAGTGGGTAAAACAGTGTTAATTATGGAATTAATAAACAATATTGCTAAGGCTCATGGAGGTGTTTCTGTATTTGGCGGAGTAGGAGAACGTACCCGTGAAGGAAATGATCTTTACAAGGAAATGAAAGAATCGGGAGTCATTAATGAACAGAATATATCAGAATCAAAAGTAGCTCTGGTCTATGGTCAGATGAATGAACCACCGGGAGCTCGTATGAGAGTTGGTTTAACTGCTTTAACCATGGCTGAATATTTTCGAGATGTCAATAAACAAGATGTACTCCTATTTATTGACAATATCTTCCGCTTTGTCCAAGCAGGATCAGAGGTATCCGCATTATTAGGCAGAATGCCTTCTGCCGTGGGTTATCAGCCAACTCTTAGCACGGAAATGGGTTCTTTACAAGAGAGAATAACTTCTACCAAAGACGGATCTATAACCTCTATTCAAGCAGTTTATGTACCTGCCGATGACTTGACTGATCCCGCTCCTGCTACAACATTCGCACATTTAGATGCTACTACTGTACTATCAAGAGGATTAGCTGCCAAGGGGATCTATCCAGCGGTAGATCCGCTAGATTCCACTTCAACTATGCTCCAACCTTCGATCGTAGGCGAAGAACATTATGAAACTGCGCAAGGAGTTAAACAAACTTTGCAACGTTATAAGGAACTTCAAGATATTATAGCTATTCTTGGATTAGACGAATTATCAGAAGACGATCGTTTAATCGTGGCAAGAGCAAGAAAAATTGAACGGTTTTTGTCACAACCCTTTTTTGTAGCAGAGGTATTCACCGGTTCTCCCGGTAAATATGTTAGTCTAACAGAAACAATTAGAGGTTTTAAAATGATCCTTTCCGGAGAATTAGATGGTCTACCTGAACAGTCTTTTTATTTAGTGGGTAACATTGATGAAGCTATCGCAAAGGCTATGAACTTAAAAGAAATTTAAAGAAAAAAAAAAAATGAACCTAAATCTTCGTGTACTGACTCCCAGTCGAGTTGTTTGGGATTCAGAAGTTCAAGAAATAATACTAACTACCAATAGTGGTCAAATTGGTGTATTACCCAACCATACTGCAATTGTAACAGCTTTGGATATAGGAGTAATGAAAATACGATCCAATGCCCGGTGGTCAACTATGGCTTTAATGGGTGGTTTTGCCAAGATAGAAAATAATGAAATAACATTGTTGGTAAATAATGCAGAAAGAGGTATTGATATTGATTTTCAAGAGGCTCAGGAAAGTTTTAGATTAGCTAAAGCTGATCGTGCGCGAGCTGAAGGCAAGAGACAAGCAATCGAGACTGATGTGGCTCTCAAAAGAGCTAGAACACGACTAGAGGCTGTTGCTGCAATTTTTTTCTAGCATTGGTGTATCTTCTTTTCATATGTGCATTTTTTTCTTTTTCGTTGAAATGTATCACATTTACTTCTAATATAGAATAAATTCTAATGGCGAAAAGGTCCTCAGATTAATTGAAATAAGAAATTGGGTTGCGTCATACATACATAGCATGATATAATATTACTTGAAAAGCCTTTTTTACATTTTACAATTAAAGACTACAAAATTTTTTTGTAATACAAAAGTGATTCTTTACGTTCGACACCCAGGTCGAGTAGACCTCGTTCTTGTAAGAGCTATTAACCAATAAATCATAGGGAGGGACTTATTTATGTCACCAAAAACAGAGACTAAAGCAAGTGTTGGATTCAAAGCTGGTGTTAAAGATTACAGATTAACTTATTATACTCCGGAATATCAGACCAAAGATACTGATATCTTGGCAGCATTCCGGGTCACTCCCCAACCCGGAGTACCCCCCGAAGAAGCGGGAGCAGCAGTAGCTGCCGAATCTTCCACTGGTACATGGACCACTGTTTGGACCGATGGACTTACTAGTCTTGATCGTTATAAGGGGCGATGCTATGATATTGAACCCGTTCCTGGAGAGGAAAATCAATTTATTGCCTATGTAGCTTACCCTTTAGATCTTTTTGAAGAAGGTTCTGTTACTAACCTGTTCACTTCTATTGTAGGTAATGTATTTGGATTCAAAGCCTTACGGGCTCTACGTCTGGAAGATTTACGAATTCCTCCTGCTTATTCAAAAACTTTCCAAGGTCCACCACATGGTATTCAAGTGGAAAGAGACAAATTAAACAAATATGGTCGTCCTTTGTTGGGATGTACTATCAAACCAAAATTGGGTCTATCTGCCAAGAATTATGGTAGAGCGGTTTATGAATGTCTCCGTGGTGGACTTGATTTTACCAAGGATGATGAAAACGTGAATTCCCAACCATTTATGCGCTGGAGAGATCGTTTCTGCTTTTGTGCAGAAGCAATTTATAAAGCTCAGGCTGAGACGGGTGAGATTAAGGGACATTACCTGAATGCTACTGCGGGTACATGTGAAGAAATGATGAAAAGAGCAGTATTCGCCAGAGAATTGGGAGCGCCTATAGTCATGCATGACTATTTGACTGGAGGTTTTACGGCAAATACTTCGTTGGCTCATTATTGCCGAGATAACGGCCTACTTCTTCACATTCACCGTGCAATGCATGCAGTTATTGACAGACAAAGAAATCATGGTATGCACTTCCGTGTACTGGCTAAAGCACTACGTATGTCTGGTGGAGATCATATTCACGCTGGTACTGTAGTAGGTAAACTTGAAGGAGAACGAGAAGTCACTCTGGGTTTTGTTGATCTATTGCGTGATGATTTTATTGAAAAAGACCGAAGTCGTGGTATTTATTTCACTCAAGATTGGGTCTCTATGCCGGGTGTTCTGCCTGTAGCTTCAGGAGGTATTCACGTTTGGCATATGCCTGCTCTGACCGAGATCTTTGGGGATGATTCCGTATTACAGTTTGGTGGAGGGACTTTGGGGCATCCTTGGGGAAATGCACCTGGTGCAGTGGCTAATCGGGTCGCTTTAGAAGCTTGTGTACAAGCTCGTAATGAAGGACGTGATCTTGCGCGTGAAGGTAATGAAGTGATCCGCGAAGCTACTAAATGGAGTCCTGAACTAGCTGCCGCTTGTGAAGTATGGAAAGAAATCAAATTTGAATTTGATACGATTGATCGCTTGTAATCAAGTGACTTTCGTCTGTTTGGTCCCTTAATCAAATCGAACTCGGCCCAATCTATTAAGATTGAGCCGAATACCGAATGAATAGGATGAAAAAAGCGGAATAAAAATAAAGATTTTTCTTTATTTTTATTTGGATTTTTACTGCTTAAAGTTGTACATTAAAATATATTTTACTAAGGAAAATAGAGGAAAATGTGTGAGCAAAACAAGGATTCTGAATATTTTGAAACAGAACCCGTAGAAGACAGATTCAATTCGACTGAGGAGGAAAACGAAACAGAATCCGTAGAAGACAGATTCAATTCGACTGAGGAGGAAAACGAAACAGAATCCGTAGAAGACAGATTCAATTCGAAACGTTTCGCACATTTGTGGCAATTGTGTGAAAATTGTGAGACCGTTATCTATAAGAAATATTTAATAGAAGAAAAAGGTGTTTGTGAAGAATGTGGATCAACTCTCCAAATGAGTAGTGCAGAGCGAATTGAACTTTTAATTGATGATGGCACTTGGATTCCTATGGACATGAATTTATCTACTATAGATGTTTTAGCAAAAGAACATACGACGTTTGATCTCAAAACCCTTCGAAGGATTTCAATTTTATTGTACAAAATAATTTATCACAAATATTTTTATAGTGAATTTTTTGAAGGGGATATTTACATATTGAAAACAGTAGTAGAATACTACATTAATCTTGTTAATACCCTTAAAGTTGTATTATACAAGAAATTAATGAAATATTTGGATTTCGACAAAAAAGGAACTATTAAGTTACTGCAAGACATTATTGGTACAAGTTTGAAAACAGTTCGTATTATACTTCTTGAAATACGTAACAGAATGCAAGAGGAAGTCTTGTTTAAAGGAACTCTGGGGGAAACGTTGGGCGATATTTACGAGGATTTCATATCGCTTTATTTTGAGGAGAATTTGGCAGCTAGGTACGAGGATGGAGTCGAGTTTGTATTAGAGACTAGAGCTTGTCTTGAATATCACAATGACGTATTTTTGAGATTACTAAGTAAAATGGATAAACGAGTAATCCACTTAGAAGAAGAATTACTCTCACAAGATACTTTCTTGAAAGTAGTGGCGGTAAACTTAGTGAAAATAGAACTTTATTTCCCGGAAGAAAAAAGGAAAACAAAAAAAAGAAAAAGAAGATTTCCTTTTTATCCAGGAGATTATCCAGAGACAAGTTACTTTTTATGGCACCAAAACCATATAGTGGTTTGTTTGATGGAAAGATATCTGGTCTTGGAAAAATTTAAATATTGGTTTAAAAAACGTTATCGTAATTTCCTGAAACGAGTAGAATTTCCTCGTTATCTTTTGAATATTCTAGCAGAATACGCTAAAAAAGAAGATCGCGATAAATGTTATAATATCATAGATGATCTCATGCATGATGATCCGCTCTATAGTACAAATTATGAGGATTTAGTTCGGGAAATTAATGATCTTCACGAGAAGATAAAAAAAGATTGTGACAATAATGAAAAAAAAGATTGTGACAATAATGAAAAAAAAGATTGTGACAATAATGAAAAAAAAGATTGTGACAATAATGAAAAAAAAGATTGTGACAATAATGAAAAAAAAGATTGTGACAATAATGAAAAAAAAGATTGTGACAATAATGAAAAAAAAGATTGTGAATATTGTGACAATAATGAAAAAAAAGATTGTGAATATTGTGACAATAATGAAAAAAAAGAATTATTGTCATCTAATGTAATAGAGATAATCAAACAGTTTTCTACATTAGCACTAGCCAAAGAACAATTTTCTAGGAAAAAAAGATCTTCTAGATCTTCTAGATCTTCTAAAGAAGATATAGAAGATATAGAAGATACTGAAGATACTGAAGAATATCCTTTTAGTTATCACTCTTTAACTAAAGAAGAAAAAGAGTATGTCGACACTAACATAGAACTATTTAAGAAAAAATATAACATAGGAAAGAAAGAATTTATAGAAACAGAAGAACAATCTTATGAAGATTATAACACTTCTTATCAGAAAAAATCAGGTTTACCCGACGCTATTCAAACAGGCATAGGTCAAATAAATAATAGTCTTGTCGCACTCGGAGTTATGGATTTTAAATTCATGGGAGGCAGTATGGGCTCGGTAGTGGGTGAAAAAATAACCCGTTTAATACAGTATGCTACTGAGCATTTTCTTCCAGTAATTCTTGTATGTGCTTCTGGCGGAGCGCGCATGCAAGAAGGAAGTTTTAGCTTAATGCAAATGAATAAAATATCTGCTATGTTGCATACACATCAAAAGGAAAAACATTTACTATATATGTCAGTTCTTACATCTCCGACAACTGGTGGAGTCACTGCTAGTTTTGGCATGTTGGGTAATGTCACGATTGTGGAGCCTAATGCATACATTGCATTTGCAGGTAAAAGAGTTATTGAACAGACATTAAACCAGATAGTAGATGAAGAAGATCAAACATCTGATTCTTTATTTGATTTTGGAATGTTTGATAGCATGGTTCCACGAGCTCTTTTAAAAAGAGTTCTGAGCGAGCTAATTGAAATGTATATGTACGGTAATTGAAAAGTAAAAAAAATTCAGTTTATTATAAGATTAAAGATTATAAAATTCCCAAAAACAAGTCTTGATTCTTTAAGACTTGTTTTTTGGGGATCAAAATTCTACATATACATAAAGTTTTTACATTTTTAATTATGTAGATATTTTATAATTTCTGTATTTCTGAGATGTACTCTCAATTTTTGAGTAAATGTATTTACATAAGAATAAAAAATGAGAATACTTTTTTTGTATATGCTTATATTAACCCGTTTTAAGACGTTAATATAACATCGAAATAAATATTTTTTTTTCTAAAGGTAAACCCAGTTTTATGGGCTTATCAAAACTATATGCTTATCAAAACCCGGTCCAAGAAAAAGAAAAAGAAAAATGGAAAAAGTGGATTCAAACCCCATCCCTAAGGTGCCCCTTGGCTTCAACGAGGAGAAAGTACGTTGGTCGGAGTTATATCACAAGTTATTTCATGTAAGAATCCTTTTTTTGTGTAAGCCACTCGACAAAAAAACTGCAGATCTAATAGTAAAAAGTTTTATGTTTTTACATCAAGAAGACAAAACAAAGGATTATATCCTTTTCCTTAACTGTCGAGGTGGAGGAATGACAGAGGGAGTCTCTATTTATGATACTATGCAATACTTAGACGGGGATGTAACTACATTAGGCTACGGGATGAATGCTTCAATGGGAGCTTTCGTTCTATACGGGGGGACTATTACTAAACGGCTAGTAAGCGACAACGCTAGAGTTATGCTACACCAACCCCATATGTCTGCTTCTGAGTGTCGCACTGCAGAGGAATCAGCCTTCGATGCAGAGTATATGAACGACTTGCGGACGTATGTTTTAAATGCTTATTTAAGTGGGACACAGGAAGATTATGAAATGATTCACTTTCTATTAGAAAGAGATGTTTTTTTGTTGCCAGAGGTGGCGGTAGATCTTGGTATTATCGACGAAGTGGGCATAGACCTCGATATTCTTCGATATCACAATAAAGATCCCGATGATTTGGTTTCTGTGAAAAAAGATGATTTGTTTTCTGTGTAGAAAATAAAATATGATTATGATAGAAAAAGAATAGATAATTTTGTTTCTGTGAGAATAAGAATGGAGCACCTCGTGCCGAACCAACGCGAGGAATGCTATAGTTCTCCAAAAATATTGGTTCAGATAGAATTTTTCTATTATAATTATATTATAATTAATTATATTATAATTATATTAATATCTCGGGATAAAACTAAGCCTATTAGATATAGATAGTTTACAATTCATCTGGAAAGTAAATAAAAAATGATTATGATTCTAAAAAAAGTGATAGAACTAGATCCGGGTAAAGACGAATACCTATGATTAGTATAAAGAGACAGAACAAAATCAAAAGTTTGCAAAAATACTAAATGAATTTCAAATCGCATAACAAATTGCTCTCTAGTTCAAGTGATTTCAAGTAAAGTTATTTCAAAATAATTACTTGAAATAACTTGAACAAACTCCCTATTGATTTGATAACATAGAATCACTGTATTCAATATATCCTACGAAAATTCATCTTTTTTTTTTGCAATTTTTATCTACTAAATAAACCACCCATAGCTGTGTAACCCTACTCCTAATAGATCAACCCCCAAATAGCAAATCCAAACTAAAATAAATCCTAGAGAAGCAACAATTGCCGGTTTATCCCCTTTCCAACCCCTGTGTATTCTAGTATGTAAATAAATTGCAAATATAATCCAAGTAATTAATGCCCAAGTTTCTTTTGGATCCCAGCTCCAATAAGCTCCCCATGCTTCGTTGGCCCATACTGCCCCGGAAAGTATGCCTATAGTTAAAAGAGAAAATCCTAGACCAATGGCACGATAACTCAATTGGTCTAATTGGTTAGTTAATATCCATTTACGATAATTTTGAAATGGAAAGCAGAAATTATGTTTCAATTCCTTTTTTTCTTGATCGTGTGAATACACATTTTCATTGAAGAGAAAAGAACGTAAAAAGGAATTCTTCATATTAAGAAGAATCTTTTGATTTATTTGGGCCATAATGGCCAAAAAAGCTATTGATGATAGGGATCCACATAAAAGAGTTGCATAACTGAGCAATATCATACTTACATGCATCATTAACCAATGAGATTGTAAAGCGGGTACTAACATTGCAGATTGCTGCATTTTATCCGGAAGACCTAAAGTAGCAAAACCATGAGTTAACATAGCACTTGGCGCGGTGATTGCACCTAACCACCAAGCATCCTGGCCCCGTACTTCTATAACTATATGAATCATGGAGGAAGTCCATGAAAGGAACATGAATGACTCATACAAATTACTTAATGGTAAATGTCCCGAATAGAGTGAACGAGTAACTAATACTCCCGTTATACAAATAAACGTCACTATCATGCCCTTTCCTCCCGAATTACTTAGTTCTTCACTTTGATAAACTAAGGTTCCCCAATAAATGAGAGTGACAACAAAAGTAAGAGAAAAAGAGACATGAGCTGATATATGTTCTAGAGTTATGAATATCATAATAAACCCATTTATTAATTTGATTTTAAATAGGATTCGTAAGAGAAAGATAAAATCGATTGATATGTCATCAATCATATTGACATAGATCGAACAATGATAGTAATACACTATATAGGTAATAGGTAATCCATAAGTAATCTATATGGAAGAGATTGAATTCATAATATCTTATTACCAATAATGCCGCCACTCGGATTCGAACCGAGATGCTCTAGCACTGCTTCCTAAGAGCAGCGTGTCTACCAATTTCACCATGGCGGCTTCGTATTGTTTAGTTATTAACTATATTAGACTATTTTCCCAAGATTGTCAATGCGAATATTTAGAAATAGAAAAGAGTATTTTCTCTTTTCTCTAAAAATATTGAATAGAGAAATGCGATGTTGGTCATTATAACGGAGTATGGCGCAGTTTGGTAGCGTGCCATCTTGGGGTGGTGGAGGTCGCGGGTTCAAATCCTGCTACTCCGAAACGCACGGTAAACAAGATCGTGTAGATCTAATACGTTCTGTCATTGAACATTAATATATTCTTTTTCGTTCCGAAGGTTTCTACGGGAATATACAAATAATAGATATCCCGTAGAAACATCATTACCCATAAAAAAAATTTTGAAAAGTAACTTTATAAATACTTTATTGTAGAGTATAATACATAGAATTATGTATTATACTCTATGTAAAGTAATATATCGGAGACCATACATAATTATATCAAAAGTAATATGACGGAGACAATATATAGGTACGTAGCGGAGACAATACGGGACGTAGCGGAAACAATAGGATACGTAGCGGAAACAACGATAGATTTATTATTTCCGTTTTTGAAACGGAAACTTCCTTAGAAGTTCAGCTATAAGCTCCTTTAGTAATTCTAGAACTTCTTTACATTTTTTAAGAAACTCTTTTTTAAGAAGCTCTAGAACTTCAAGAAGTTCCTTACTTAGGAGTTCAGCTATAAGCTCCTTTAGTAATTCTAGAACTAGAAGTTTTTGTATAAGCTCCTTTAGAAATTCTATAACTTTTTCAGGAAGTTCATTACTTAGAAATTGAGCTATAAGCTCCTTATTACTTAGAAATTGAGCTATAAGCTCCTTTAGAAATTCCAGAGCTTTTTCAAGAAGCTCTAGAACAAGAAGCTCTAGAATAACAAGAGGCTCTAGAATTTGTTCAAGAAGCTCTAGAATTTGTTCAAGAAGCTCTAGAATTTCTTCAAGAAGTTCATTACTTAGAAGTTGAGCTAAAAGCTCCTTTAGCTCTTCAAGAAGCTCTAGAATTTCTTCAAGAAGTTCATTACTTAGAAGTTTAGCTATAAGCTCCTTTAGTAATTCTCTTACTTTTTTAGCAAGCTCTAGAATTTTTTCTAGAAGTTCATTTCGCGGGGAGCGGCCAGAAGAAAAAGAAAAAGTTATGCTACAAAAAGAGTCGATTTTTTTTTCCTCTACCTCATTCATAGTTTCATTTCGTCCAAAAACCGGCGAATGTTTTCTACCCAAGAAACTTTTGGTATGATTTACAAGATTTTGAAGAATTGAAACAAAACTATGTTTTATCAAATACAAACTATTTTGAATATGTTCCCAATGATCTATTTTTGGATACATACGTACCCTCAACATAACAGATCGACTACCATTATTGGTATTCCACCAATATCTATTCATGCAAATAAGATCTTCTACTCGATAACGAGGCCAAAGAAAACGTCTGATTTTTTGTCTTGTATCTATGATAAGATCGTCTTTTTCGACGAGACTTTCGTCATTTTTGAAATCTTGACTATTTTTGAATCCTGTACTTTCATCTAAATTGTTATTGTTTTCCAGATTCAAAAGATTCAAAATTTGAAATTCTCTACGACGTCTTGGAAGAAAAATATCTTCAAAAATGAAAGAACTTGAAATTTTTTCATTTTCATCCTCAATTTTTGTATGTTGTTCAGATCTATCAAAAAGATCTACATCAATTTTTTTCTTCTTTAATTTTAGGAAAAGACTTGCAATTTTATATATCAAGAATCGGTCATTAAAGTACCCCGGTATAAGTGGCATAGATCGTCGTTTTTCATCCGCAAAAATACTAAAAAAAGTATGTTTGTTGAAACAACTTTTCAAATACAAGACAAGCTCCAATAATTCCAAGTCAAGTTCCCCGTTTTCCAAAAAGGGTACAGTTAGTTGTGACATAGCCTCCATGCTGCCTAATTTCTTCTTGTCTAAGAAACGAGCTGCATTTCTGACCTTGGAAAACCAAGGAGCTAGTGGCAGTTTTTCCAGCTTGTATTTGGTTCTCCACATGTGAACATTTTTTGCCATTTCTCGACACGCCAATTTATGTTTTTTTTTCTTTGGGTCACTTTCTTGTTCTTGTGTTTGTGTTAGTTGTTGTGCTAGTTCTTGCCTTAGTCGTTGTTTTAGTTGTTTTCTATCTTCTATTTCAATACGTTTTTTCTCTTTTCTCCGGTCTCGTTTATCCTTATCTATCTCCTCCATTGGATCTCTTTCTTTCTGATTATTTTTCAATTTGTTATTCGTTTCTTGTTCGTTTACTTCTTCGTTTACTTCTTCGTCTCTTTTCTTTTCTTTGAATGCAGAATCCAATTTCAATTTCACTTCATCCCATCCCTTCATCTCAGCTTTTGAACCCTTTTCTGCATCTTGTTTCAAAATGATGTTTTTTATTTCTATTCGCAATGTTTCCTTATACATATTTATTTTTGGAATAATATCCTTTTTGTAATGATAAAGATCTATAAAGTCTCGAACTAGAAAATCATTCATTTCGATACCTTTTTTATCCCAGTCTCTTCGAGCTTTTTGTGTTTTAGCCCTTTTTCTTTTTTCCTCCTCTCTTTTAGCTTTTTTAGCAGCCGCTTTTTCAGCTTGTCTAGCCATTTTTGCCGTTCTCATCTCTCCGATTTTTTTCCTAAATTCGACCACCTTTTCTAGTCGCTTCTGCTCATCTTCCCTCCTGAATTGGCTTTTCAACATTCTAACTTCTTCTGGAGTAGTTGCCGATTCGAGTTTTTGTATTCTGTCTTCTCGTTTCTTCTCTCTCTCTAGTCTCTTTTTCTGCTTCTCCTCGTTAATTCTTTGTTGTTCTGCGAGTTTAAGTCGTCTCTCTTCGGCTCTCTTCCTGAGAACTTCCATCACATAAGCATCAACATCAAAGTCTTTCGGTACTTCAATCTCTTTAAACTCCCACATCTCTTCAAGACGTTTTCTGACTATTTCCGGAGGAAAAATGTCATCAAGCCTTTTCGAATTTTTTATTTTTTTTCTAAGATCTGGGAACAACCAGAATTGGAATTTCCAATACGAATTCTTCTTAGTTGTCAAGTAATCAGTACTATTCTTATCCTGATTCTTTTTGGAGGAATCCTTCCTATTCCTAAAAAAGAAGAAATTTTTATTCTTATTCTTGGAATAATCGGAATTATTCATTCTTTGAAAATTGATAATAGCTTTATGGTCTGGTTCCGGTATATATTGGACCGCAGGTCCGTGATTATCCTCTTTCATATGATCTAGATAACTATATGCTAAAAGATCATATCTGTGACGTTTTATCCTATTTTTGAGTCGTCTCAGAAAAGACGCAAATTGTTTTTCCCCCAAAAAAGATGCAAATTCACTCCACCCCAATCGGTTACCAACTACATTTTTTTTGCTCTGTGGTGCTATTCTGTAGCCTGGACACCATTTTAACCATTGTTTCCAATCCTTCACCCTTAAATATTTAGGATCTGGACAATCCAATATTGGATCTAAAAATTCCCTTACATTTTTTTTTATTAAAGGAGACGATGCTCTGGCTTTCAATAAATCCTTCGCATAGGACCCCTTCATCTTTATGATTTGTTGCCATATTTTGTGGAGTATATATGCTTGGGAAATTTTTGAACCTTGGTTCTTTTTGATTGAACCGTGATTCTTTTTGATAATTGGGTTAATAATTCTCTTTCTATTTGTAGTGAATATTTCTTTAATTGCTTCAATATTTATCCGCAATTGCATGTAAAATTGCAAATTTGACTCAATGAGATTCAAAATACTTATTTTGAGATCAATAAGTGCTAGTTTCATCTTAAAATGAAGAACTTTCCTAAAATAGGGCAATTTCTTACTAATGAATCGAGTGCTTTTCCTTTTGAAAGTAGAAACCCAAATTTTGATTCGAGCCCATTCTTTTTTTAATCTTGATTTAATGTCAGGAGAAGGTTGATCCATTTGATTTTTCAAATCATCTTGCAACTTTTTATAAATATCTAGATTCAACAAATACTCTTCATTCATCTGCTTAATTCGCTCATTCATTGTGGTTGTCCAATCATCTACATCTTTCAGATCCAGATCCGTTTCGATCTGCATTGAAAGTGGTTCTAATGGATCTTGCACAACCTCTATAGAGAATTTCATATTAGGTGTAGGTCTAGTCCGAATCATTACAGGGAGCTGGTCATTCATTTGAATCCCAGTATCTAATCCAAGCAATTTTTTTAATCGAAGCAATTTGTCTAATCGAAGGAATTTTTCTAATCGAAGTAATTTGTCTAGAATCTTTACTTCCATTTCTGAGCAAAACAGTTCTGTCCGTTGCGAAATAGATTTTATCTGTTCTTCTGATATAAACTGTTTTATTCGTTGCGAAATAGATTTTATCCGCCGTTCGATCCGTTCGATAATAGGTTTTATCCTTTCGATAATAGGTTTTATCCTTTTGATGATAGCTTTTGCCCGATGGGACATAGAAGTCCAAATCCATTCGCCAATAGGTTTCCAAAAAGAAGGTACTTCTCTTGGATTACCGAAAGGTAATTCATTTTCGGAATTATACATAGTCAAGAAACTAGTTGTTTTTTTGTTAGTAGATTGGGAGTTAGATTCATACCAAGGTCTCAAGCGAAAGGGATATACAATCTTGATTTGAATACCTTCCTTTACATAATCCTTTATCCAATCTTTAGGGACATCGATGTCCATTAACTCATATCCATCGTAGTTACATTTAAGATAAAATTCCTTATGCAAGTTGTACCAATCCTGCTCCCATTCGGGTTCCTGAAATAAGAGAATACGACCAATATTTTTGGCTACTATCAATGGAGGGAAATAGAGTCGTTTTCTCAAATACGCATGAGTGAATAAGATCGTAGCTCTTAGATAATGAAAAAATTCCCAATCAAAGCCCTGTTGTACTTGACGGCGACGATTTTCCTCTTTTTTTTGTTTTATTTCAATACATCTTGAAATATATCTGAAGAGTCTAAACGTATTTTTTTTCACTTCCACTTTCACTTCTTCCCGCTTGGGTTTCACTTCTTCCCGCTTGGGTTTGTGACGTGGCTTTTGAGTCATCTCCTCTAGTCTCTCGAAAAGACTCGACCGCGGTCTCGCTACCCAATGGCTGAAGACTGAAACTTTACGTCTTTGAAAACGGACGGCTCCTTTGACTAAAAATCTACGAAAATCTCCTTCATATGGATAACTAAACACACGTATATCCTTTGTAAAAGGATCATCCTCTTCTTCTTCGTCCGCCTTCACTTCTTCGTTTTCTTCAACTCCTTCTTGTCCTTCAGTTCCTTTTTCTTCTTCAGGTATTTCAAACCTGTTAAAAAATCCTTTTAACAACCCTTTGTCCTCTTCCTCTTGTCTCCTTTTCTCCTCTTCTCGCTCCATTTCCTTTAGTTTTTCAAAGGGTTTTATAATCAGTAAGTGCCGAGCTCTTTTTGGACGAACTTCGAGACAATCTTTTACAGCCATAGTATCATAAACACCATTTATTATGGTCGGAGACCATTTAGGAACAACAAATCTATTAAAATCTCGAATTCGAGGTTCACGTTCAGACTGATAAACCTCGAACTTTTCGTTCAGCTCCATGAATTTTTCATAAAGAAGAAAAAAGTCTCTGTAATAAGAAATATCTTTATCAAGAATATTTCTCTTTTTAGAAAGAATAATATTCTTTTTATCAATAATATTTTTATCTTTAGAAAGAATAATATTCTTTTTATCAAGAATATTTTTTTCTTTAGAAAGAATATCTAAAAAGTTACAAACATCCTCCTCTGAAATGGAAGCAGCTTTAGAAAAATCTCTTACAGATATTTTGATTTTTTTTTGATTTTTTTGGTCTTTTGAGAGTTCTTTCGAATTCATTAAAAAAAATCGCTCATAAAGTGAGGGGCGTTCCGTAGGAAGAAAACTAAGAAACAATTCCCATTTCGGACCCGTGGTTTCAAGGAAAATATGCAATAAATAATTAGTGAAGATTGTTTTATCACAAGAAGCGATTTCCATTTCTATCTTTCTATTTAGAGACGCTGGGGCTAATGTTTTCAAAACATATTCCAACGAATCTTTCGGATAGATATTGTCAAATGTTGTTAGCATATTTTTCAATGTAGCTTCATCAAAAAATTTTCTGATTTCGTTTTCTTCCAATAAGAATATGCGGATTTTATCGAGCCACCATTTCGCAATGATGTCCAATTTACGTGGTTGAACCACTTTCTCTTTATTCTCCGGTCGAACGAATGAATTTCGACGGAGTTTCTTTTTATTGGTAGAATAATCCTGCGATTGTTTATGTTTTTCCAATTCCTCGGTATAGCCTTCTGCACGTAACATCCACGGTGATTTAAATTGATTCATCGACCCGCGGAATGGCCCGCTCAGTAAAGGGTCATCTACTTCTGAAAGGTACTCTCCACTTTTGGTTGTTGAAAATCTTACTTTTGTTTCTATGACATCTACAAGAGGAGATCCATTACTTAGAGCTCTAACTCGGTCTTCGAGTTCTTTACCTAAATAATTTCTTCTCTCTAGTTTTGTAAGTATCCATTCATTAAGGTGATCTTGATTTGGATCAGGACTGGGATCGTCCAAGTTCACCATTTTCGAGAAGAAAGACATACTGGGTGGAGCTGTGAAAGATAGTCTTGGAGATCCGTCACTGAGACAAACATCAAAAAAATATTCAGCGACTTGGGGCCTCACAGGGCCACGATAAATGGAATTCCCCACACCAACATATCGTATAGGTTGGTTGAATCGACGATAATCCATAAACAGGAAAGGCCATCGTTTTATCAAAAAATTGGATAAAGCTGAATCAGTTTCAGTGTCATTTAAAGACATAAATTCTCTTATTTTTTGAGAAATAATAAGATTAATGTCCTTAATGTCCTTAATGTCCTTAATGTCCTTAATAGAAGTGATCTCGTTCTTAATAGAAGTGATGTCGTTAATAAAAGCGTTCTTTTTCGGTTGTTTAATGTCATTTTTTGACGTTGTTTTCTTAACCTTAAGAACATCCTTACCTTCCTTTTTCTTAGAACCGAGTTCTTCCGAAGACTCTTCGGTTTCTTCTAAAGGACCCTGAAGAAAGGATCTTTTGTCATTCCATTTAGTAATGAAAAATGATGGGTTTCTGCCATAACATGCCAGCATAAAGTAACCAAAGAAAATAGCTTGGAAAGTGAAAGTGAAGAGTTCTTGCCTTTTTGCAAATTTTAAAGGTGAATCGCGTTCCACACGTGAACAGAATACTTTTGTAATTTTTATGAATAGAATTTGTCCGCCCAACCATCCAGCTGCGGTACTTAGCAGAAATAAAAGGTTTCCGCTATATCTAAAGAGCATCATGTTTACTAATCTTGTATACACAGATTTACCGAAAAGGGCAGGATTCATTAATTGTAGAGTTACTCCAATAAAAAACTCTATTGCTGGATTGTTAGCCCAAGGGAAGAACAAATGGAAGAAGAGCATCTTAAGTAAAATAAAAAAGAACACTGGCACAAACATTATAGTCATGGCATGAGGTTTGACTAGTGATGTATAAATAGGCGAAAGATAAATGGATGAGAAAACTATAAGTTGTCCTACAAAAGAACCGGCAAAAATCAATTTTCCCGTAGGAATTATTTTATTATTATTGTCTATTATTTTATCTTTTACACATATGGACCTGACATAATACATCTGAGCTGGCCCAATTGGCAATGTTGCCAAAAAACCATAATAAAAGCCGAACAATATTACTGGGCTGCATCTTGTTATCCAAGACAATACAAAAGTGGTAATCATCTAAAAACCTCCTATTTGGTTTTTTTAATACAATATATTGATCTCATTTCCGTCGAATTCTAATATAAAAATATGGTTTAATCTCATATATGGTTTAATCTCCTATATGGTTTAATCTCCTATATGGTTTAATCTCATAATATGGTTCAGAAGATAGATAAAATCTTTTTTCCATTCCATATCAAATCATAATTAAATCATAATTTCTTTGAGAAGAGTAATAAAATAAAATATGGTCGAATAATATTCGTGTTTTCACGCTACTCACTAATCCCCTCAAATCTTCTTCCAAATATTCTCCACAATACCGACAAGTTAAAAGAAAGGATCAATATACACATATTCATTCTAATTATACACAAAAAGTATCAATACTGTCAAGTGAAAGGATCAATATACACATATTCATTCTAATTATACACAAAAAGTATCAATACTGTCAAGTGAAAGGATCAATATACACATATTCATTCTAATTATACACAAAAAGTATCAATACTGTCAAGTTCTAATTAATATACATTAACTAAATTGTCCCATTTCGCTCGCCGCTACTACGGGAATCGCTTTTGCTTTCTCTTCCTCTGGCTACTAAGATGTTTCAGTTCGCCAGGTTGTCCCTTGTCTGCCTATGGATTCGGCAGATAGTTAAAAAGGTTAACCTATTCGGGAATCTCCGGATCTATGCTCAATTTCCACTCCCCGAAGCATTTCGTCGCTTACCACGCCCTTCTTCATCTCTGGGTGCCTAGGTATCCACCGTAGGCCCTATAATTTTTTGAACCTTGCCGCTCAAGGCCGTCTTAACGAGCTACTATACTATACTAAAGACATGAAAGCATCTTATCAACGTCCATGAATGGAAAATCATAGAGAAAACTGCCAATTCTGACTGATCTGACCCGCAGAATCGAATCCCAACTAAATTGAATTAAATTTCATTTGTAAAAGAAAAATGGAAAAAGTAACTACTCGAATCCCGCTAAGATTTAATATCCTGGTGCTATTGTTATTTTAATGCATAACATGGACATTGCGCAACTAAATTTGCAAAAATGAAAAAAAAAAACCAGACCATAATAATCTATTTTTTTCGCAATCACAAATTGATTTCTACCATTAAATAAGATTTCTACCATTAAATAAGATTTCTATTAAATAAGATTTCTATTTAATTGAACTAAATTATAGAATCATCATTGAATTGGGATCATTAACATGGTATTTATCTGAATATTTCTATATACCATTGTCTCTCTTTAGAATAGATATACCAACTATAGTATAGTTGGTTAGGATCAATCCGAACCATTCAATTTCAAATATAATTCAAAGTGCCCACTACTCAACAACTTATTAGAAACGCGAGACAGCCAATAAAAAATAGAACAAAAGCTCCTGCTCTTCGAGGATGTCCTCAGCGTAAAGGAGTATGTGCTAGGGTGTATGTGCGACTCGTTTGGATCAGAAGCTAAAACGGACCAGGAAATTGCTCTAACAAGAAGAACTTTCCTTCTGTGAAAAAGTAAAGATCTATCATCTACTCTTACCGGGGATGAAATTTATGGTTTCCATTGGTGCAAATCCAATCACCTTGATGTGGGATGAAAAGCACTTCCTCATTGGTAGCGAATGGTCCTCAATCCATTGAGCGAGGAAATAATGCAAATTGAAAAAAAAGATTATCCTTATATTGCTGCGAGAACGGACAAAAGGTCAGCTACCTTGCCAACTCTCACAATTACATGTCGTCACTGTATCTATAAATCTTATCATGAGAGTATTTCTTACCTGATAATTCAGGGGGGGAGAGTAGAGCTGAAAAAGGTAAACTATACAAGTTACCAAATACTCATCTCATATCTTAGGGCTCCGGCGTATAGAGAGGACCTTACCGTTAAAGTAAGAACCATAGAAACGAAGAAATCCATAATATGCTATATATATTCTCTTTTTTTTCTTACTTAAATGCAAGGTCCAATCCCTTGCCTACTTGGAAGGTGCCTAACTGAATGGAATTATGGTTGGGAAGGTTAGAGTAGCAAAAGCCATTGGAATCTATATTTTATACATTAGAAAAATCAGTTTGATTCTTAATAAACCAAACAAAAAAATGATTGATCAAAAAATAGATTAGTCATTTATGAAGAATCAACTTCAATGACCAGAGTCAAACGTGGATATATAGCTAAAAACCGTCGAAAAAAGATTCTTACATTTGTAACAGGCTTTCGGGGGGCCCATCGAAAACTTTTTCGAATTGCTAACCAACAGAAGACGAGAGCCTTAGTTTCCGCTCACCGAGATAGAATTAAGCGGAAGAGAGATTTTCGTCGTTTATGGATTACTCGGATTAATGCAGCATCCCGTGCTAATGGACTCTCCTATAATAGATTCATACAATCTTTATACAAAAGGCAGTTGCTTACAAAGCGTAGAACACTTGCGCAAATAGCTGTATTAAAAAAGAATTGCTTCTCTATGATTTGCTTCTCTATGATCTTTGAAAAATTATGAAATAGTCAAACCCAATCTCCCGGAGATTTTCTCCGGGAAACTAGAGACAATACATTAATTCGGGATGAACAAATCCATTTGGATAATGAAATTATTTATTTTGAAATAATTATTTTCATTTATAGAAAAGAAATCTGCGTTATCTTTGTCAAATCAGATATCCCAGCTTCGATTCAATGCAGGAGCAAGTTTATTTCTTAAGCTCTAATTAAAGAAAGAAAAGGTATCAAAGATAGAATACGAGCTTGTTTAATAGACTTAGCTATTAAGCGTTGTTGTTTCAACATTAATCGATTTTTTCGGCGAGATAGTATTTTTCCTTGCTCGCTAATAAATCGATTAATTAAGCTAATATTTTTATAATCGATTTGCTCTCCAGGCCCAATTGGCGATAAACGTTTTCGAAAAGACTGCTTATTTTTTGAAAATCGCTTAGATCTATTTCGAAAAGATCGCTTAGATCTATTTCGAAAATATGGCTTAGATGTTTTATCAAAAGGTGGTTTAGATGTTTTATGAAAAGATGGTTTAGATTTTTTATCAAAAGGTGGTTTAGATTTTTTATCAAAAGGTGGTTTAGATGTTTTATGAAAAGATGGCTTAGATTTATTCATAATTTAGATTTATTCATAATTTAGATTTATTCATAGTTTGTTTTATAAACCTTTCAAATACTATTTTCAAAATATTTCGAAAAGAAATATTGACAGTGACATATTTTGTTAAAATACAAAGATAGAGAAATATCTTTGATATATTTCTATCTATTTCTGGGTAGGAATGGTAGATTCCATCTATTTCTTTATCTCTCCGTGAATGGTATGCTTATAACAATGAGCACAAAATTTCTTCAATTCCAATCGAAGAGGAGTATTACGGCGATTTTTTTGAGTCGTATATCTCGAAATACCCGGCGATTTTTTATCCACACTATCTTGGGCACAACTAGTACATTCTAAAGTAATTGTTACTCTTACATTTCCACCCTTGGCCATATAACTTACTTTGAATATTATATCTACTTCTTTTCTTTTCAATTTTGAAAAAAGAGAAGAAAGAGAAAGGGATAGAAGTTGTCGAAGAATGATTAAACATTTTATTACGAGAATGAATTAAGTAATAAAATGTTTAATTAAGATTTTTCAGTAGTTTACTCTCTATTTCTATTCTTTTTTCTAACTTAACCCCCCCCTCTTGAATTTTAAAGAGATTGAATCTCATTTATTTTCTTTATCCAAGAAGAAAAGGAGCGAATTAATCTAACATCATTTTTTTATTTCGGGTTTGCAGGAGAGCAAAGTTAAAATGAAAAAAAAGGAAAAGTCAAGGCATCTGGGAAAAAACGATTGATCTCAATCAATAAACCAGCTAAAGATCCCAACCATAAAGTAGCTAACACAGGCGCTGTGGAAAGATATGTTTTTATATCTTGCATTGTTCGTAAGTTCTCCTTCTCAATTGTGATGGATATATTATATGGTCAACTACACTCGTAGTTTATGAGTCCCTTAAGAAACTGCAAACAGATATTTGCACAAGGATTCGAGTGATTTTTCTGGAACAGAAGATGTGATATTAATCAAGTACTGTCAATAAATAGACATCTTATAGATGATATCTTCCGTATAATACAGTCTATTCACAAAACCAAATGGGAATTCAAAAATGTGGAAAACAAAAGAAATTTGTTTTAATATCAAATATCGAATAGAAATACTCACGATTAAAAGGGATGTAGCGCAGCTTGGTAGCGCGTTTGTTTTGGGTACAAAATGTCGCAGGTTCAAATCCTGTCATCCCTACCTAGTACTCTTCCTCCTATAAAAGAAAAGAAAAAATAAACAGGAGTTCGAGTGCTATTTATCAATTTATCATAGTTATTTCTATTTATTAACTGAAACATCAATAATCAGTGATTGGGTCATACCACATGCAAAAATGTTTTAAGGGTAAAAAAGGTTTTTACCCTTCTTTCAAAAAAAAAGCGCTCTTAGTTCAGTTTGGTAGAACGCAGGTCTCCAAAACCTGATGTCGTAGGTTCAAATCCTACAGGGCGTGATCCTACTTTGTTTATTTTATCCAATTTTCTTGTCACTTAAAATGAAATGGACAATGGGATCTGATCCCTCAGAATCAGTAGGAGACCCGTTCATAATATGGCTCTAAATCAAATATCCAATTGATCACCGCGCCGGTACTGTAAATATGCAGTTACAAATAATCCAGCCAAAGTTATAGGAATTAGACCTAACACAATTCCGGATAACAAAACTTCAATCATATTTTTATTTATTAAAAAAGAATAGGTAAGGATTAAGATTAATAGCTAATGTACATAGTACCTCAAATTTACTCGGAATCTCAATTCCTATTGAAAAAAGTGAATACCGAAGTGTTTCATTTTATCTCAAATAAGTCGTATATTGCTTAAACCGATGAATAGGACTGAGGTGAAAATAAGCAAAATTAATAAAAAACCAAAATAACTAATTATAGTAAGCATGGAAGGAATCAATGAAAAAAAGAATAATGATTCATACGTATTTTTGTCAGGCAATTACCTAAATTAAAAGGAGCAGAAATAAAATAAATAGTATAAATAGATACTAATCTATAATTTAATATCTAACAATTTTGAATGTTATGAACAAAGATAGAGGAAATAGACGATAAAAAAATATTATGTTCATTTTACAAACATAAAGTGAAAATTCAATCCCCCAATTGATTGAGCAACCCATAAATAAAAAAAATACCAATTGTGTAGTCATTGCACAAATTATCGTACGTAATAGTCTATTACTAAGTATGAAATGAACGAATTTTACAATTATTCTGATTAGATCACCTTAGATTATCTCTACCGGTCTTTAAAACGAAAAAAACAATTTTGCTACAGCTAAGCATAGTAAAAATAGACGACAAATGGATTCACTTTTTCTATATGCCTTTTTAAGGCCAATAATTTTAAGTAAAACCCAGTAGTTATGATTCGATCAAGAAAATATTCCACTATTCATCAATTTCTTTTTATTCATTGACTTCGGTCGTTCACACTCAAAGTGCTATATTTATGAAGTAAGTTCATGGCATAACTTTATTCACAATACTATTGTAAATACACCATATACACAATACTATTGTAAATACACCATATAGAATAATATTCTGGATGAGTTGTATTTCTAATGAATAATACTCGTTGATCTTCTTCTTAAAACGACATGAATGTATTCATGTTATAAAGTCACCTGTAGAAGCGAGAGCTATTACAATGATTATTGCTCAAATGAAATGAAATTAATTTCCCCATGATCCGTATATCCAATTCTTGCAATATAGAGGCTATTATGAAATATGCGGGATTCTCCCATTTCTGTTCAGTAAAACGAAAGCGAAAAAATGAATTTAGTTGATCAAACAGAGCTGGAATAACTGACAGTAGCAGAATCGTTCTATCCCTACTCCCTTTTAAAATGAAGCAAAATTATATTGCTATGTTAGAAGAAGGCTAGCTATACTGGTTTAGTATACTTCAAATATACCCTTGGTATCATATTGATAATAAAACAAAGATTGTAGAAGATATCAGTAGTTTTCCATTTCCTGATCTCTTTCTTTCATGGGATCAATTTACCCTTGATTTTCAAATAATATATGGAGCTTAGCATGTCTGGGAATACGGGAGAACGCGCTTTTGCTGACATTATTACTAGTATCCGATACTGGGTTATCCATAGCATTACTATACCTTCTCTATTCATTGCAGGTTGGTTATTTGTCAGTACGGGTTTAGCTTATGACGTTTTCGGGAGCCCTCGGCCAAATGAATATTTCACAGAAAGCCGCCAAGAGGTTCCATTAGTAACTGGCCGTTTCGATTCATTAGAGCAACTCGATGAATTTACTAGATCTAAATCTTTTTAGGAGGTATTAATGACTATAGATAGAACCTATCCGATTTTTACAGTTAGATGGTTGGCCGTTCACGGGCTAGCTGTACCTACAGTTTTTTTCTTGGGATCAATATCAGCAATGCAGTTCATACAGCGATAAACTTTATAAAAACTAAATCACGGAGTTATTTATGACACAATCAAACCCGAATGAACAAAATGTTGAATTGAATCGTACCAGCCTCTATTGGGGGTTGTTACTTATTTTTGTACTTGCTGTTCTATTCTCTAATTACTTTTTCAATTAGAAACAGTGAGAATATTTTTTCTTACCCAATTTAATTTGGTGAGATCTAATATTTCGTATTCTTTTTTATGTCTTGAGCATGACTACTTAAGGAAATGTGAAAGGAAGTAATAGAAATGGCCGATACCACCGGAAGGATCCCTCTTTGGTTGATAGGTACTTTAACTGGTATTCTCGTTATTGGTTTAATAGGTATTTTTTTCTACGGTTCTTATTCCGGATTAGGATCATCTTTATAGTAATGAAATGTATTGCGTATCTATAAGAGATACTGTACATACGAAAGTGAAAACTAAAAAGTAAAGATAAGATCTTACCCTTCTTTGAACACAAAGGAAGGTAAGGTCTTATTTTTACTTATTATTTATTGTATTTTATTGTATAATAAATACAGAAAATTGTAGATTCATGATAGGATAATAATTAATACAAATCCTACAAATATTTTTTTCAGAAAGATTTGGAGAATTGGATCGATCCAGTTAGAATGTCTTTTTTTCCAAAAACCAATTTTACGCATCTGCAGAATTCTGCAATCTTTGTTCATTTACAATAAATTTCGCAAATGTTGCAAAAGTTTGAGCATTAAGTAGAAATAACAATAACATAATTTCCTATTTTGTATAATAAGGATTAGAAAAGTAACGAGCCGTTTCATTCAAACGTTTGTTTTGTTAAACAGGCTCCATTTGCTCAATGGGCAATATATGCCTTTGCTGCTCCTTTTATCATTTCAGTCCAAAATGGAGAAATGGAATTAGAAAACGAATGAGCTTCTCTGATCTTGTCGAGATAATAGTAAAAAGTAAAAATATATAGAATATATTTTTTTACTTTTTCAAGGAGTAGGATAAGTTAAGTGATAAAATCAGCGAAAATAGTAAGCCAAGATTACTGAATTCTCTTCTTGCTTCTAATTTATGTTTTGAATATGATAGATCAAGGTGAGAAAAGATGACATATATATATATAATATGTAATGTTGCGCATGACTAGGGAACTCACTGTTTAGCAAGCATCTTATTAAAGATGCACATATTATTTATATCCCCTTATCCTTCACAATATATTCGAACAGAGGGGAGGGGCAAATGAAGGGCTCTGAAGAAGTATTACTTTATTGTTGCGATTTTTATTTATATAATTGCATTAATTATCAATAAGAATTGAGATTCAATTCTTTTATGCACCTAAAAATTCATTTCGACCAATTGAACTTTCTCAAATTGTTTCTTCTTAAGAACCAGAAATATCTGTGCTAAAATGACAGATGCTAAGAACAATAAAAGACCTTGAACACGTAAAGGATCTTGAAGTACTATTTCTGCATTTTCCTGACCAAATCCACCTACATTAGGGTTATTTGTTAACGACTGATCCGCCTTGATGAATTCGCCTTCGGAAACAAGAAGTTCTGGTCCCGGAGGTACAAAGTCAACCACTTGTCGACCGTCTGATGGATTATCGATAGTTATTTGATATCCACCCTTTTCTTTACGTGCAATTTTACTTACTCTACCCGTTGCTGAAGCGTTGTAGACTGTATTGTTGCTTTTGCTCCCATCGGGATAAATTTGTCCTCTTCCTCTATTACCACCCACATATATGGGATATTTCAGGAAGTGAGCTGCTTTATTAGTAGCGGGATTTGGTGAAAGGATGGGAAACACAATTTCACTATATTTTTGACCAGGAACAGGTCCTATTATTAGAATATTTTTTTGATTGGGACGATAGTTCTGAAAATAAAGATCCCCTATTTTTTCCTTAATCTCAGGATAAATACGATCCGGAGGAGCTAATTCAAAACCTTCGGGTAAAATAAGAACAGCTCCTACATTTAAAGTTCCTTTCTTACCATTAGCAAGAACTTGCTTTATTTGCTTATCATAGGGTATTTTAACAACTGCTTCAAATACCGTATCAGGAAGCACGGACTGTGGAACTTCGATCTCCACAGGTTTTTTAGCCAAATGACAATTGGCACATACAATACGCCCAGTTGCTTCTCGAGGATTATCATAACCTTGCTGTGCGAAAATGGGATATGCATTTGCAATAGATGTCCGAGTCATTATATCTATCATGATTAAGACGGAAATTGATTTAGTTATACACTTTTTCACCCAGTCATCATAAGTTTTTTTATTTTGCATGATTCAATTTTTGGTTACAATTCTTTTATTAAAAATAAATGTTAGTAGGTAACTATCATAGTTACCTGCCTGCAATTCTCCTACTATATTAAACCTAAAGATAAAAAAGAAGAAGTACCGCCCTAAAAAAAGTAAAAAAGGGAGGGGGAGGTGGGGTAATAAATCCATTTGTTATTCATTCATCGAGTGATAAATTACTACAAGTGAAGGAGATGTACGATTCAAACGACGGAAGATCCAATATTTGAAAATTGTGTCTAAAATGACTGGAAAAGTTGAAACGAGACCAGATATTATTCGTTCGTTATGGGCAAATCCATAATTTTCGAAGATCGAATTGATTATCAGTTCCCAACCATGGGTCGAATGAAACCCAATACATAGATCGGTTGCTAAAAGAATAGAAAAAGCTTTCATTGTATTGCTTAGGCTGTAGAAGACTTCTTGGATCCAAGAATTTAGAATGCCAAGTTTCTTCTTACCCAGAATGAGATAAACACTTAGAAGAACTAAACCTATTAGATTTGCTAATAAATGTGAGATTATTTGGATACAATCTTGATTATATATTTTCACCAATTGGATCATTTTTTTCTGCATCTCTACACGAAGATCTTGTGAATACGTTTCCGAATAATCTTCCAACATTATTTCTAACAGGAATAGTTCCTCTATTTTCTCAAATTTTCGTATAACGTTTTTTTCTTGTAAAAAATCAAAAATTTTTTTTGATTGACCAGTATTCCACCAATTTGTAACCCAAGATTCTAAACCGTTCTGTAATGAAATTGAAATTCCCCAAGGCAATACTATTAAACATGTAAGATATTGTAGAGAAGCTAATGCTTTATATTTGGCGACTTCCAATTCGTGAATCGCTAACGAACTGGATTGGCTCGTTAGCTCTGTCCAAAATCTGAACAAAGTACGAATTATAGAACGAGGTATGATATCCATAGAATGATTTTTTGCATAATTCTTCGACCTCGAGATAAAATATCGAGGGATGGTTTGTTCCAAATGAGAAGTAGAGTAAAAAAGGAAGGATCAATCCTTGAAAATCGATTTGATCTGGACTCATTTTCTATTTATTGTTTTCTTATTTAACTCTTGACCCGAAGAATCACTTCAATTTAAGTGCCAAATAAATTGAAGTTTAAGTCTAATAATATCAATTCTGTACTCTTTGGTACATATAGGAGATGAAATTTTGAATTTCGCGCGCATATGTAAAAAAGGTATAAAAAACTATATCTATATTAAAAAACTATATCTATATTATATAGTCATTTACTTCATTGTATTTTTTTGAAATGTTCTATTTGTTTTTATTGGGCCTTTTCTATAGATAAAGAATTTTATGGAGTGTTTGCGAACTGCCGAACAATACCGGTATGCTTCCATAAGTTACATTTCGTGTTGGTGGAAATAAACTGACTATATGGTCTTCCCCTCTAGATCTAGACAAATGTTATGTCAAAACTTTTTCTTGTATCTACTAATACGAGATCTATCAATTTGTATATTAAAAAAGAAGATTTTCAAAATCCTTCAATGGATACGCGCAAAAAACGGGCTAATTCGGCAGCTTTCTGTTCCATTTCCCGCAAGGTCAAATTTTGTTCAGTACGAGTTAAGGGGATGTCTTGTTGGCCCTTTATTTCTATATAAAGAACACGACGAGGAAAAATACCTTCTTGAACTTCCATTTTGATCGCCTGAATATCCTTCATAAGAAATTGGAGGAAAATACGACGATTTCTTCCAGGAAATCCCCAACGAAAAAGGCATACAACTCCTTCTTTTTCATCAAACTTATTATAGCCACTACCCACATTGCAGAAAATAGTGCACCACAAATAAGAACTAATGAACAGACCTGCAATCCCATAAAAACACATTACAATTCCTTGTGGAACAAAAAGTATTTGCTGAGATGACAATAAGGGTATCAGGTTCCTACCAAGGTAACTTGAAATTCCGACCACAAAAAATCCTAGTGAACCCAAAAAAAGGAGACAAGCAAAAAAAAAATTGCTTATTTTTCGAGACCCTGTTATGGGTTCTATCCAGAGCCATTTGGATCGACGATTCATAACAAATTACGTCCTATTTAATTTGAGGGATTGAACAAATTTTCACTCCCATTCGAAAGTAATTCTCATAAATTGGCTATATTAATAAACATAAACTAGCCATATACATATAAGCATCTAAAAAAAATCATAATTATAAATCTATAACGATTTTATTCTTCTTATTCTTTTTCCATGTTAGTTTTTTGTCTTTGCTTTTTTTAGCATGGAAATTTTGTCATTGACTTATTGATTGTCAAAATGATACTTTATTGCATCAGTCAAATCAAAATATCAATCTCTATATTCAAATGTATATATACACATATTTTAAAGTATAAGTAAGAAAGACTTATTCTTTCACACACGGGTCTGTATAATATGTATCATTTACAATCTATCCATAGATTGTATCTCCATTTATTTATCATATATCAATATAATATATCAATAGATCTAAATAAAGAGGAATATCTATTTAGATCTATTTATGTTCTTTTATCTTATATTAGAATATATATATATATTGGTTCTACGATTGAAAGATTGGAACCTATTTATTAATATGCTTTGATCAGATTCATAAAATTTCGTCATTTTGAATATAGAAATAAAGAAAAACCATTGTAATTGCTGGAAAAAACAAGCCTACCAAAGGCACGAAAACAGAGGGTAAGTTGGTCATTATTATATCAAAAGTATATTAAATATTTCTTTCTATTACAAAAATATATTATAAGATCAAATGAGTGATAGGACCAAATAAGCGGACGTGCCTTTCTTCGTAAAATACCTAATTGGTTAGGTTTTTGTGTCTTTATTTGATAGAAAACAAAGATAGAAAACAAATGGGACCAATTTCCACATTGTATATTGGTACATATAAAGGATAAAATATATCCGCTTCTCAATTCTATTTTTTGAAACTGTTCTTCCTTTGAGACAAAGGTCTAACTCCATAGCATAATCTTCTCTAATGCGAGAAAGTTACATAGTGTCTACTTTTTCTGATAAAGGGGTATTTTCATGGGTTTGCCTTGGTATCGTGTCCATACCGTCGTGTTGAATGATCCTGGCCGGTTAATCGCTGTGCATATAATGCATACAGCTCTAGTTTCTGGCTGGGCCGGTTCAATGGCTCTTTACGAATTAGCAGTTTTCGATCCATCCGATCCTATTCTTGATCCAATGTGGAGACAAGGTATGTTCGTTATACCTTTTATGACTCGTTTAGGAATAAAGGATTCATGGGGTGGATGGAGTATAACCGGAGAAACTGTATCTAATCCAGGTATTTGGAGTTATGAAGGTGTAGCCGGGGCACATATTGTGTTTTCTGGCTTGTGCTTTTTAGCAGCTATCTGGCATTGGGTATATTGGGATCTAGACGTATTCTGTGATTCCCGTACAGGAAAACCTTCTTTAGATTTGCCTAAGATTTTTGGAATTCATTTGTTCCTCTCAGGAGCAGCTTGTTTCGGATTCGGAGCATTTCATGTAACGGGTTTGTATGGACCTGGAATATGGGTGTCTGATCCTTATGGGCTAACTGGAAAAATACAACCTGTAAATCCGGCATGGGGAGCTGAAGGTTTTGATCCTTTTGTTCCAGGAGGAATAGCTTCTCATCATATTGCAGCAGGTATATTGGGTATATTAGCAGGTCTATTCCATCTCAGTGTTCGTCCTCCCCAACGTTTATACAAAGGATTACGTATGGGAAATATTGAAACTGTCCTCTCCAGCAGTATTGCTGCTGTGTTTTTTGCAGCTTTCATTGTGGCCGGAACAATGTGGTATGGTTCCGCAACCACTCCGATCGAATTATTTGGTCCTACTCGTTACCAGTGGGATCAGGGATACTTCCAACAAGAAATAGATCGACGGGTTCGTGCCGGTCTGGCTGAAAATCTAAGTCTATCAGAAGCTTGGTCAAAAATCCCTGAAAAACTTGCTTTTTATGATTACATTGGGAATAATCCAGCTAAAGGGGGGTTATTCAGGGCGGGTGCAATGGACAATGGAGATGGAATTGCTGTTGGTTGGTTAGGACACCCTATTTTCAAAGATAAAAAGGGACATGAGCTTTTTGTACGTCGTATGCCTACCTTTTTCGAAACATTTCCAGTCGTTCTAGTAGATGAAGAAGGAATTGTGAAAGCCGATGTTCCTTTTAGGAGAGCAGAATCAAAATATAGTGTTGAACAAGTAGGTGTAACTGTTGAGTTCTATGGTGGTGAACTTGATGGAGTTAGTTTTGGCGATCCTGCTATAGTCAAAAAATATGCTAGACGTGCCCAATTAGGTGAAATTTTTGAGTTAGATCGTGCTACTTTGAAATCGGACGGTGTTTTTCGGAGTAGCCCAAGGGGTTGGTTTACTTTTGGGCATGCTACATTTGCTCTTCTTTTCTTTTTTGGACACATTTGGCATGGTGCTAGAACTCTATTCAGAGATGTTTTCGCTGGTATTGATCCGGATTTGGATGCTCAAGTAGAATTTGGGGCATTCCAAAAATTAGGAGATCCGACTACTAAAAGACAAGTGGTATAATATAGTATTGCTCCGCTCGTTAATGCAATATTGAGAAATTGAATTTCAGGAAATTATGAAAAATGTTGTAATTAGTACGAAAGCTATCTCTATTAATTGTAAACTACGATTGAATCTATGGAAGCATTGGTTTATACATTCCTTTTGGTGTCGACCTTAGGGATAATTTTTTTCGCTATTTTCTTCCGAGAACCCCCTAAAGTTCCGGATAGAGGGGGGAAATAATTTCCTATTTTTCGAATCCTCCTTATAATATAAGAAAAAAATGACCTTCCCGATCGGGAAGGTCATTTTTACTAGTCCTCGTGCTCTTCAAAAGGGTCTCGAAGTTGTTCAGAAGGTTGCCCAAAGGCGGTGTATAGGGCATAACCAGTAAAGCTAACAAGTAAACAAGATATGGAGATAGCGACTAAGGTTGCAGTTTCCATTGGTAGGTAATCCTATGTATGTATATACACATAATAGTATACAAAGTTAATTAGATCTCAAACAATACTATTGTTTTTATGGCTACACAGACCATTGATGATACTTCCAAAACTGGACCAATACGAACTATTGTAGGAAATTATTTAAAGCCACTTAATACAGAATCTGGTAAAGTTGCTCCCGGATGGGGAACTACTCCTTTTATGGGTATTGCAATGGCTCTATTTGCAGTATTCTTATCTATTATCTTGGAGATTTATAATTCTTCCATTTTATTAGACGGAATTCCAGTTAGTTGGGTCTAGAAAAACTAGAAAATCCGCCCGGATCCCGAGTTCATCCAAAAGAAAAAGAACTAAGGAAGGAAAGATTTTGAATAACTTTCATTTTTAGTTTATTACGTTCTGGTAGTTTGATCGTGTAATTACTTTTATCTAAGGATTTTTGGAATTATGGGTGTGCGACTTGTTAAAATTGATCTCTATTCTAGTACAGAAAACCGGTCTGTTGTCTTCATAAAATAAAGACGGTCCTCCTACCTCGTTAGATATTGCTCTAATAGTTAATATCTTGAGCACGAGATATAGAATATATTCAAGAAAATCTGAACTATGGTTTATGCCGGTTTTTGAGACCTCGTGACCAAGCTTCTCAATAATTTGAAAGAACTATGATAATAATTTGAGAGATCTCTCTTCCTTTTTATACTGAGGCTGACTAAAGAATGAAATAGTATTTCATTTTTATTAGTTGGTATATTTCATTAAGTGAGTAACAATGAAATGGAAAGGTTATAACCCATAAAACCTTTTGAGTATTAAAAAATCATCGGGGTTAAATAGAAATCTGAGGTTTAGATTGATTCATCTATTGAGATCTCGACAAGATAATTCCTATTTATCGTCCATACTAGTTGTTCTCTAGGTGATTTATAATTACGAATAGGAGAAAAGATCGTTCAAAAGGCCTATAGCAATTTATTTTGCATAAGAATGCGCCAACTTGAAAATTGAGAATTCTATTTTTCTTCCTTCTTATTGTAGGAAATCATGGATTATTCTGAATCCTCTTCCTTCATACAAAGAAATGAAATATCAATTATTTTTTGATTTTGCAAACCATGTACTTTGCTCAAAAAGGTATTTGGGTGTTCTTGTTTAAGCCGTATGAAAGGAAATTTTCATATACGGTTTTCAGAGGGGGAACTTGAGTTTACCTATCTCAATAAAGTATACGATTGGTTCGAAGAACGTCTCGAGATTCAGGCGATTGCGGATGATATCACTAGTAAATATGTTCCTCCTCATGTGAATATATTTTATTGCCTAGGGGGAATCACACTGACTTGTTTTTTGGTGCAAGTAGCTACCGGTTTTGCGATGACTTTTTACTATCGTCCCACCGTTCTAGAAGCTTTTGCCTCTATTCAATACATAATGACGGAAGTGAACTTTGGTTGGCTAATCCGATCGGTCCATCGATGGTCGGCAAGTATGATGGTTTTAATGATGATCTTACATGTATTTCGTGTTTATTTAACAGGTGGATTCAAAAAACCTCGCGAATTAACTTGGGTTACGGGTGTAATTCTAGCTGTATTAACCGTATCCTTCGGTGTAACTGGCTATTCTTTGCCCTGGGATCAAATTGGTTATTGGGCAGTAAAAATTGTGACCGGTGTGCCTGAGGCCATTCCGTTAATAGGAACCCCTTTGGTAGAGTTATTACGCGGAAGCGTTAGTGTAGGTCAATCTACTTTGACTCGTTTTTATAGTTTACACACCTTCATATTACCCCTTCTTACTGCTGTATTTATGTTAATGCACTTTCTAATGATCCGCAAACAAGGTATTTCAGGTCCTTTATAAAAAGGAAATATACATTTTTTATATTTTACTAGTGTATATTTTACTAGTATTTGTACGATATATCATTGCCGCGAATATTTCTTATTGAAAATATAGAAATAAGAAAGCATGTTTCTCGGATTTCTCCTTTCAATTAGAATTATTAAGTATTCTTTATTTAATACAAATAATGAAAGTAGATACTCATCTCAGACGGAGAAAATGGATTATGGGAGTGTGTGACTTGAACTATTGGTTAGGCTGTGCAGATCAATTTTAGGATCTGCCATATAAAGATTCATGACGAAATGTGTCTCTGTCCCAATTTTCTTTCAAAAAATTGGAAGTTTAAAACTTGGGTAAAAGATGCGCACTTTGTTGTGTTCCAAGAGAGTTATTTCTATGATCAAATCCGAATTAGGCTCCGTGAGATCCAGGTAATAGTAATAACATTAATAAGTAAAATTTATTACTTACTTATACTTTTCATAGTATGAAAATGCATGCATTTCCCTTGCATTTCAATAGGGTAAACTATCGGAGTAAAAGAAGGGGTCTAAAGAAGGAAAAAGGCCAGACCAGTAACAAGTCAATACCTTGTATGCAAAAAAATTGTGGAGGTCAAGATACACATAGATTACAAGGAATAAGATGATCCAAAAGGCATATTGATCATGATCGAATTTGTGAGCTTACTTGGGTACTGAGCTATTTAATACGAAATAATCAAATTATTAAGAATGGTATAGATCTTCTTAATTATACTTATTCTAACGATACGCCCTTCATCATTTTGATCTCAATTATTGTATTGCTCGAGCCGGATGATCAAAATGGACATGTCCGGTTCTTTCGGGGGATAGATTCATTCATAATAATCTACTTATCCCAATAACAAAGAAACCTGACTTGAATGATCCTGTATTAAGGGCTAAATTAGCTAAAGGTATGGGCCATAATTATTATGGCGAGCCCGCTTGGCCCAATGATCTCTTATATATTTTTCCAGTAGTTATTTTTGGCACTATTGCATGTACCGTAGGTTTAGCAGTTCTAGAACCATCAATGATTGGTGAACCGGCAAATCCATTTGCAACTCCTTTGGAAATATTGCCCGAATGGTATTTTTTCCCCGTATTTCAAATACTTCGTACAGTACCTAATAAATTATTAGGTGTCCTTTTAATGGCTTCAGTACCTGCAGGACTATTGACAGTCCCTTTCTTGGAGAATGTGAATCAATTTCAAAATCCATTTCGTCGTCCAGTAGCTACAACAGTATTCTTAATCGGTACCGCAGTAGCTCTTTGGTTAGGTATTGGGGCAACGTTACCTATCGATGAATCTTTAACTCTCGGTCTTTTTCAATTTGATCTAATTTAGAATATCTAATTTAGAATATATAAATATATCTTTTGTTCATATATCTAGGGAGAGACCATTTGTCTTGAAGCAACTACTCCCTAGATATATTTTAATCAGATATTTTCTAATATTGTTATAGAATAGTCAAAGATTTATTCAAATTATTTTTCCAGAAGAAAAAAACATAGTAAAAGGGAATGGAGATATGAAATAGAACTAATTTCTAAATCTAAACCCGATTCCCCGGTGAATCAATTCCAATATTTCGCATATATTCCAATATTTCTTTGACAGATTGTTCCCCAAGATGTTTTATTTTCATTAAATCTTCTCGACTGTAATTCGAGAGGTCCGATAATGTATTTATATTGGCCTTTTTGAGGCAATTATATATCCTAGTAGAGAATTTTAATTGGTCAATATACATTTCATCAAAAACTATTCTCTTCGTATCAGTCGATATATTCGAAATAGCTAAGGGAGGAGTAATATTGTCGCTTAGACTGTTTGTTCCATCAATGTTCTCTTCTTTTGCATGCAGAAAGGGAACTAAAAAGGAAATAAAATTTCGAGAAGCTTCATAAAGTGCTTCTTTAGGAGCTAATCCTCCGTTCGTCCATATTTCAAGAAATAGAAATTCTTGTATGTCATTTTTGCTCCAATAGGAATGAATACTGTAATTTACATTTTGAACAGGGACAAAGGCAGCATCTATAGGAAAAATTCCATCCTTAGAATTATAATTATTTGGATTTTGGATAATATATCCGCGGCCTTTTTCAATTTGTAATGATATATCTAACGTAATTGATTTGTTTATGTTAGCTATATGTTGTGTAGTATCAATTATTTTCACAGAAGGTGGTAACATGATATCTTGAGCGGTTACTTTTTTTGGTCCGACAACATGGATAGATCCTTCTCGAATTCCGTACGCATCACTTCGAAGTACAATTTCTTTCAGATTCATCAAAATTTCATGTATCGATTCTTCAATACCTATTATCACGGAATATTCGTTTGATATATTTTGAAATTGAGCACGTGTGATACATGTTCCTTCCACTTCTCCGAGTAAAACTCTTCTTATTGTGCTGCCTATTGTATTAGCTTGACCTTTGCAAAGCGGAGATAGAGTGAAACGACCATAATTAAAACGCTTACTGTCTGTTCTGGATTCGACGCACTTCAATTCTGGTATCTTAATTGATACTGATATTTGATTCTGATTCATAATATTATTTGAATAAATAGTTGAATAACTTCTTTCTCTTGAAATTTTTTCAATTCTTACACACGTCTCCTTTTAGGAGGTCTACATCCGTTATGTGGCATAGGAGTTACATCACGTACATAACTTAATTTTATAGCACTTTGACCAATGGCTCGTAATGCTGTATCTCTCCCCGGACCAGGGCCACTTATCAAAACTTCTGCTTCTTTCAGAAGACCTTGATTTACTAAGGTATGAACAACATTTTTTGCTGCAGTCTGAGCAGCAAATGGTGAACGTCTTCTTGTACCTTTGAAACCACAAGCACCAGCAGAAGACCAAGAAACCGCTTGCCCCCGTGTATCTGTAACAGTAACAATGGTATTGCGAAAACTTGCTCGAACATAAATAACTCCTTTCAGTATTCGATGTTTAGTTCTACGTGGCAAAAATCTTCCTGTAGCTCTACGTGGGACATATTTTCGTGGCACATATTTTCTTCTAGTTTTTGACACAAATTTTTTTGTAGTTTTTGACACGAATTTTTTTGTAGTTTTTTCTATATTTATTGAAATTATTTAAATGAGTAAAAAAAAAAATGGAATATTATATTATAATATATATTTAGAATATAATAAATATATATTTATTATATTCTAAATAATAAGAAAAAATTTCTTTTAGACTTCATATCTTGATATAGATATCAATTATCCCTGTTTTTGTTTATGCCTCGGATTGTAACAAATTACAAGAAGGCGTTTCCCTCTACGAATTAGGCGACATTTTTCGCAAATTTTGCGAACAGAAGCACGGGTTTTCATATTTGTGGTCCTTTATTTAAAAATCTTGAGCAAATTCGTCATTTCGTTTGACGGGATATCTATATATTATACGTCCTCTGGTTAAATCGTAAATAGGTATTTCAACTTTAACTCTATCTCCCGGTACTACTCGTACTATTCGATATCTCATTTGACCCGATATAGTGGTTAAAACCTCCATTTCGTTATCTAAGCGGACTAAGAATATACCATCAGGATATGCTACAATAACTTCACCGTCAAGAACGACATAATTCCTTTTTGTCGCCATTTTTATTTTATTTTTCCAAATTTGCGATAAGCATAGTTTTGATAAGCATAGTTTTCATATACATGCTTTTCATTTTCATGTATATGAACAATAGAAAACAATTGAAGTAAGTAGTAATTCATTATGTTTAATTCAATTTATTTCTTTTCGTTATATTATTTTTGTTGATTATATCATCATAACATAAATAATAGCATCATAAATAATACGTTTTGTGCAATATTGTAAAGGCTCTTCCGTTTACTTTTTGTTTTGGAGTTACCATAAAATACATAATAATTCCCCTCCTATGTTTTTTTGTCGAGCTTCTCGATCAGTCATAATTCCTTGCGAAGTAGAAAGGATTACGACACCCATTCCACCTAAAACTTTAGGGATCTCTCGAGAATTAGAATAGATTCTCAGACCAGGTTTGCTAATACGCTTTGAACCGGTTATATATCTCTTTTTCGTCCTTCCCCTAGATTTTGAAGTTAAAACAAAAAAAGATTTTTTACCTTCTCGATGTTCCCTAACATCCTCTATAAAACCTTCTCGTAGAAGAATCCTTGTGATGTTCTGGGTAATAACAGTAGCTGCTACTCGAACTGTTTTTTTTTTTACCATGTCAGCATTTCTTATATAAGTCATTAGATTAGCAATAGTATCGTTACCCATGACGAACTAATTCTTAGGAATTGATAAGATCAATAAAAAGGCATGTTTATCTTTTTTTAGAAATATACCTGACATTACTTCTACATAATTTCTACATAATTTATAAGCATTTATAATACTTCCGGAGCCAATGATATTATTTTGGTGAAATGAAATTCTCTTAATTCCTCAGTAACTGAACCAAAAACTCGAGTTCCTCTTGGATTTCCTTTCTGATCAATGACAACTGCTGCATTGTCATCAGATCGTATTATTATTCCATCACTACGTTTAATTTCTTTACACGTACGTATAACTACGGCTCTAACTACTTCTGATTCTTGCAGAGGCATATTAGGTGCTGCTTCTTTAATTATAGCAATGATAATATCGCCGATATTAGCAGTGTTACGATTACCTGCTCCTAACACTCGAATACACATTAATTTTCGGGCTCCACTGTTGTCTGCTACATTCAAGTAAGTTTGAGACTGAATCATTTTTCCTCCAAAAGAATTGTTACCTCGGCAGAAAAAAAGTACTTGTTATAATGAAATAATCTTTTTCTGCGAGAAATATCTCTTTGGTTCGGCATTATTTTCGCGAACTAGTAATAAATTTACGCAATTTACGCGAACTAGTAATAAATTTAGTATGTATAGGCATTTTGTATGCAACGATTTGAAAAGCTGTTCTAGCTATAGTTTCTGATACTCCACTTATTTCATAAAGTATTCGACCTGGTTTGACGACAGATACCCAATATTCTGGAGATCCCTTGGCTTTCCCCGAACCCATACGTATTTCTGCAGGTCTCGTTCTAATAGGTTTGTCGGGAAATATACGTATCCATATTTTTACGCCACGGCGGGCATAACGAGTAATTGCTCGTCGTCCTGCTTCTATCTGCCCAGATGTGATCCAAACAGGTTCCAATGCCTGAAGGGCAAATTTACCAAAACAAATGCGATTGCCCCGAGAAGATACTCCCTTGATTCTTCCCCTATGTTGGTGACGAAATTTCGTTCTTTTTGGGTTCTAGTCGATGGTAATACTATTTGAATCCCATCTCTATTTCAGAACCGGATATGAAAGTTTCTTCTCATCCGGCTCCTTGTAAAGAATCTATGGCAAATTTGGATAATAAATATTGAGATCATGTCTCATGCCTTATATTTATATATAGTTTATAGTTATAGTGTATAGGAATAAATCTGTATTTCCTCATTTCATTACACATAATGTATATATATATAGTATATATATAAATACCTCTTATAAAATACCTCTTATATTATATATTGGTACTGCCTAATAAGTATTTTACAGGCGAATATTAACTCTTTCAATATTTGGGGTCGACTTATGGACTCCAATGATTCTTTATTGGTTTATTTCGCCATCCTATCCAATGAATGATTCAGATTTCTATATGATCTTATGCAGTCACAGGTTCCATCGTTCCCATAGCTTTCAAATGGCTGCTTAGGTTTACCCTCTGCAATGGAGCTCTTATTTCTATTTCTTATCTTACAAGAATCAATTTTCTTAGTTTGCATTGATCCGAAGCTCTTTTTCTTTTTGCTTATAAACTGAATAGAAATAATCAGGATAATTCCTATGCTTTATCACATTGCTCTTTTGGGGTGATTTATGAACCATACAATACTATAAGGTAGAATATTTCATTTTTTCTTTTTCTCCTTCCTACCCTTTTTCTTTTCTTGCATTACCAAAGACTCTTTTTCTCTTTACGAGAGATATAGATTTGTCTCTTCGTGGAAGAAAGTCTTTTGTTCATTTTGATAGAACTATCTATAGTTAATAACTAGCTTATTGGATCTTAGTAATTAATATGAAACAAATATACTAGAGACCAATTTGTTTTTATTTCGAGTTCTCTATCATTCTAGAAAAGAAGTAAAAGCTTGATCTCAACGAGTCGCACACTAAGCATAGCACTGCTCCAAGATGGTTAATTATTTTTATTTGATCTTATAGAATTTAAGATTTATAATTTATCAGATTATAGAAAATCGCTCATCTTCAACAAAGATCCAAATTTTGATCCCCAATACTCCATAGACGGTTTGAACCGCATAATAACAATAATCAATTTTAGCTCGAAGGGTATGTAGGGGCACTCTACCTTGCATAGCCGATTCTTTACGGGCTCTCTCAATTCCGTTAAGACGCCCTTTAATTTTTATTTTAACACCTTGTACATCTGCCTTTTCAGCCAGTTCAATAGCTTTTTTCATTATTTTTTTTATTTCAACTCTCTCCTTTAGTTGTAGAGCAATATATTCCGCAAGAATTTTTGGTTCTCTATAAGGTTTCTGCACTTTTTCTATATAAATGACAAGTTTTCTACTTACAGAATCAAGCATATTTTGTACAAGCATTTTTTGTACTTCCTTTCTTAATTGCTTAATTTCTTCTTCTTCTTCTTCTGCTTTTTCTTCCTTTTTTTGTTGACCCTGTTTTTCGATAAACAAGTTCACAAATGCAATATATATGTTTACCGAAATCAATTCGGTCTGTTTCAGAATCTCTATATGTGTAATTCCTCGATAACTATCATTTTCGTCTTTTTTTTTTTTTATATATTGTACATAATTTTCAATGCAATTATATATTTTCTCATCTTCTCGTAGATCTTCGGAATAATCCCTTTCTTCAAACCAAAGGGAACAATGGTTTTGAGTAAAACCAAGTCTAAAACCAAGTGGATTTATTTTGTTTCCCATACATATTTTTTTTTTTTGCAATAAAAGAGTTAGGGTCATGTTTATCTTGCAATATAATAGTTATATGACAAGTGGGTTTCTGTATTCGATAACCGCGTCCCCGAGCTCTAGGTCGAAATCTTTTGAAAGGAGGACCTTCATTCACTTCAGTCCTAAGGACAAATAAAGATTTGTATGATAGACGCATATTCTCATATACATTTGCGGCTGCAGAACGAAGTACTTTTAATATGGGCTCACATGCTCTATAAGGCATACAATTAAGTATACGAAGTGCGTCCAGATAGGGACGACCACGAAGTTGACGAGCTACCCTAAGGGCTTTATTAGAAGACATACGTATATGTTTAGCTACAGCTTTATATTTAGCTGCACCTTGGATTTTTGGTGAACCCTTATTTACAAGTTTAGACATGCCTAAATCTTCTCCAAACTCCGGATTTCTATAGAACTTATAAAACTTACGTAATTTCATTTTTATCCTCCATAATAAATTAATGTATACTATTTACAATTACAACGATATTTTTTTTTTTATCGTTTTTCTTTGCTGCTTTTATTTTTTATCCTTTTTCGATTTTTTATCCTTTTTCGATTTTTTATCCTTTTTCGCATGTCCCTGGAAAATGCAAGGAGGTACAAATTCCCCTAATTTGTGGTTTATCATACCATTTGATATAAAAATAGGTAGATGTAGCTTTCCATTATGAATAGCAATGGTATGACCAATCATTGCGGGTACAATGGCAGATCTTCGGGACCAGGTGACTAGTATCTTCTTCTCTTTATTCATGTTTAGATTATCTATTTTACTCAATAAATCATTAGATACAAAAGTATTCTTTCTTAGTGAACGTGCCATGGTCAATTACCTTTCTTTTTATTGATAGAAAAGACAAAATGGATTTACAACTATTCCTACTTACGTCGACGAAGGATTGAAACATCGCTATATTTATTTCTCTTCCGACTCTTTCTTCCAAGTGCGCTATAGCCCCAAGGGGTCAGGGGTTTTTTTCTGCCAATTGGAGCTCTCCCTTCACCACCCCCATGAGGATGATCCACAGCATTCATAACTACTCCTCTTACTTCAGGACGTTTACCCAGCCAACGCTTTGATCCAGCTTTACTTAAAGTTCTATTTTTCCATTTAACGTTGCCTACTTGTCCAATTGTTGCTGAGCAGTTCTCAGATATTAAACGAACCTCCCCAGATGGTAATCTTAATGTGGTCAATCCACCTTCTTTTGCGATCAATTCTGCCACAGCACCGGCTGCTCTAGCTAATTGTCCGCCTTTTCCGACTTGTACTTCGACATTATGTATAGTCGTACCTAAAGGTATATTGGTTGAAGTAGACCTTTAATTTTAAAAAATCCCTTCCCAAACTGTACAAGCCTCTCTCAGGGCATACAGCTTTCTGGATGTGAATGAATATTTATAATACTTGATGTAAATATATAAATATATATTATTAATCGATTTTTTGGTTTAGGATGAAGGGCATACTTTCAATTCCTTATGTCCTTACTCTATACATCCTAGGTTTTTTTATTCCATCATCTGGCTTATGTTCTTTTTTCATGTAGCATTCAGAATGAATGACTTTATCAAATTACGTTAATGCTTTCGCATCTTCCGGATAACGTAGGAGGCATTTGAAATAGAAATTTTCTTTATTAGAAAAAAAGAAAAAAATATTTTCACTGTTCAGCTTCGAATCTGCCTTTGACCATCAAATCAAATGTGAGTTACTTGTCTTTCTCTTCATAACAAGGGTTCCTTTACCTTATTTGTTTCTGTTTCTGCTTCAGACAATTAAGTCTTCTCCATATTATCATATCTCTGGAGTCAATAATTCCAGAAACTATTGAACTCAATCACCTGCTGTTCTTTATCCTCAGTTTCCCTTTGGGGTTGATCCCATCAAAGTATCCTAGTTGGATCAGTGATAGATTTTAAGGTTTTGCTGTAAACCCAATCGGTTATTTCCGATTACGTAAATTAATAATTCAAACCGCACTCAAAGGTAGGGCATTTCCCATTGATATGGGAGCTCTTGGACCGGAAAGAATAGTATCTCCAATCATAATCCCTCTCGGATGCAAAATATATGTCTTTGCACCATCTCTGTAGTGCACAAGACAGATATATGCACTTCTATTAGGATCGCTTTCTATTGTTACAATTTTTCCCAATATGTTTTTCTTACTCCGTCGAAAATCAATTTGACGATATAGACGCTTGTGACCTCCTCCTCTATGTCGTATGGTAATAATTCCACTGTTATTACGACCTTTCCCACAACGATGCTGCCCGGAAGTCAATTTCTTTTGTGGATGAGATTGGACTTTTCTATCAAAACTTGATAGAGATTTATCACGTGTGCCTGGAGTAAAAGTCCTATATGAACGGGTGGTCATGTTATTATTTATTTCAATTAAATAAGTTTGATTTTGAAGGAAAAAGTGGAATAGAATAACCTGGTTTTAGTGTAATAATCATGCGTTTATAATGAATTCTATGTTTCATTATTTGTTTTATATTTCCTTTTCTTTCTTTCTTTTGCGGAGGTCGATAACTATTGACTCCTATTACTTTAACATTGAAGAAAAGTTCAATCCAATTTTTGATCTTTGTTTTATTAGATCTCGAATCGACATTGAAAATATATTGATTTTTTTGAAATAGATTAAAACTTTTCTCTGTAAGTACTAAATCTAGATATTGAACTTCATACATAAATATTTCTCCTTTACTATCATTTAAAAATAAAATACAAATGCCTATATCCACCTTTAATTATTATAGTTAAATAAAAGAGATTTAACTATATTTATATATGATACAATAGGACTATACAGGAAATTCCTGTCTTTAACATATTCTGATTTGGGTAACCGGCTTCTATTGAATTAAAACAAAATGTTTGATCATACATTTATTAGACTGTAAATTATCTTTTGATAGTGATAATATTATAATATTGTATTGTTAAATGTTAAATATTTTATCCATGAAATAAAATGGATGCCTTGATGGTGAAATGGTAGACACGCGAGACTCAAAATCTCGTGCTAAACAGCGTGGAGGTTCGAGTCCTCTTCAAGGCATACGCCTATTGAATGATCAATTCGATTGCTCATATCAACAAATCGAATTTATATAATTTCATAATTTCAATTAGATTGAATTTCTTAAAAAAAAAAAACAACAATAATGAAAAAGAAAGAATTTTCAAAATTATTTTTCATTGTTTTATAATCAATCGTTATTCAAGCAATCCATACATAGAACATAGATGGAATAATATTCATCTAAATTGGATATTATTCCATCTATGTTTGTTTCAAAAGTACTAGTATTTTTTTCCTTTTTTATAGGGCTAAAATACTCAAAATTATTCTTTTCAAGGTCTTGGAAAATCCGGAAATTACGATCGAATTTGAATAAACAAAATAATAGCAATATTGTATGCTTCTAGCAGCAAATGAAAGATTATTTGTTCGGTGTAGGAGGAAAGTATACTATATTATTATTAACCCAAATAAAATAAATAAAGAGTAAACATAGTAGAGAATATCTCATCAAGTTCAAGAGAACTGACTTCGCTCATATTTATTACTATGCTTACTCTTACATAATCGTAATATTAATTTATCAAAGATCTAGTTTTATTCTTATTCAATCCTTCCGCTAATAAGCAATCAATGGCATTCGTAGAAAGCCATTTTTCTTTTAACAATGTATTGATTATTTGTTTAAATAATATTGTATTAGAGAAGAATAAATTTGATAAATATTCATAACTTTCGGATAGAGTTTTATAAATAAGAGATTCATTAGATAATAAATCTATATTTTCCCTTTCTCCCTTGAGCAAACATTGTTTGAAGTTATCATCCCGTGTTTTTTCACGGAACCAACGTTCACTCATCACCGATTGGGAATATGGTAATACACGTCTCAATCGGATACCAATTTCTTGAAAGCGTTTGAAAGTTTCAAAATCTTCTCTTTCTTCGATTTGAATGTTAAGAGGTAATTCATTATCATTAGTCTGAATTTTTATTCCTAGGGCGATTTTTCTTACCTTTTTCCGCCTCCTAATAGACTTTAACGGTTTTTTAAAAGTGAATTTTAGCTCTCTTGTTGAAGAATAAGAAAGATAAATAGTCTTCACAAATTCTTGTGAAAGAAAAAGTTCTCTTCGTTCAAAAACAGGGTGCTTATTTATAAAACGAATACTCACGGGATCCCAAAGAAATCGACGAGCTAGATAGATTACTGGTGTATCTAAAGGTTTATACTCCGTTGCATACTCTTCTGTGTCAAATTGATATATTCCCATCCTTTCAAACTTATTGTATAAGAATTTTGCTTCCCAGAAAGCAAGTGCCTTTCTTTCTGGAATATCGTCCTTCTTACTATAAACAGGACGATAGTCGGGGCGAGACGCCAGAAATTTCTTCCAATACAAACTAGAAAGACGGGTCGGTCTTTCTTGAAACCTTCCAAACAGATGAAGATAATCCAATAAAGGATTTTCTGTTGTTATATCTTTGATATGCTCGAATCGATTGCTGCGAATAAAACTAAAACGCCAGGTCCTAGAATCACAAACTATGGAAGTTTCCTCTTCTTCTCCGTAGGAGTTTCTCAATTCTTTAGATAAAACGATTTGATCTAGTATAGAAGATAATCCTTTTTGCATCGTGTCTCTTTTGAACTGAGGAGCAATTGTGATGGAATCAGAATTACCCCGATATATTACCAACGATGGAAACTCTTCCAGAAGACCTTGTAAAAGACTCGAAGCTAGAATGAAATCATTTGCAATGAAAGGATCAAAAGGACTACTCCAATTCTCTTTATTTGATTCCGATAGAAACCAACAATCTTGAGCTGCTGATCCGGCCAAGCAACCCAAAATATGATAGAATATGGCCAACTCTTTCGCAGCTGTTCCTGCAATTGAAGGTTCTAAATACCATTGATGCAAATAGTTTCCCCTTCGACCCTGGAAATCTAGAGTAAGGCCTAGGAAATTCTTTAAATATGTAAGTTTATTTTGTATAACAGCTTTCCCTATCTTATAAGGGAGTCCTTTAAAAAATTCACTGAATTTTAGATTATAATTGCAAGGACCCCAATGTAATCTATACAAAGCTACTCCAATTATATTATTGTCTATAGCTGAAATTTTTCCCTCCATGTTAATTGCGGATATTTCATCAGCAAGTTGTGCTAAATCTCGTGTAGTAAAGCCTTTGGTAGTTAATCCAAATTCATCATAGCAGTTCCACTCTTTTTCCAAGTAGAGCCCTTTGTTACGTAAAAGCAAAGGAAATTCCTTTTCTCGATGTGGGGCAGGCATCTTTTTAGTGTTGATAAATGTATCGAATCTTCGTTTACTACGAGGAGGAGTTATTAGAAATGGATCAATTTTTTTTGGAATATGAGTTGAAGCAATAACAATAACATTTTGTTTGACGGTGGTTTCTTTTTCACCATCAATCACATTATATGAATCCCCAAGGAGTTCTATCAATAATGCAGTAAGGAAGAAGTAATCATTCAGTTCATGAATGCTTGGAATCCATATGACGCAAGGAGACATCAATTTTGCCAATTTGAGTGCAAACACAAATTGGATAACTCTTCTCGAAAAATACTCTGGAGGGTTATGATCCTTTACTCGGTCATACAAAAACTTATGAGGTTTTTTATCATAATGCTTTTTCTCATATATGTCTTTTGGCCTGCCTAACCAGCCGAGAGACCTAAGGATATTTTCATGCTCAAGGTATGATTCTTTAGCTGAAGATGTAAACTCGGGTTCATAGCGAGACAGAAGTTTCTGTTGCCTCAAAAAACTTTGAGGAGATATTCTTATTAAAGGTAAATAAGAATCTGCTGCTAAACTTTTAGCCAAATATGATCGTCCAGTTTCCTTAGGCCCTATCAATAAAATTCGATTCGAAAAGGACGGTACCGGGTAGAGTGGGTAAAATCTCACTTGGTCAGATAAAGATGAGTGAATTGACATGGAAGTAATCTTCTGATAAAAAGCAGCGAAGATCGGCATTTCTGCTAAAGACAATGAATTTAATTCGGAATTCATTAGACCTATTCTATGAGTTAGACCTAGCTGAATAAATTGAGCTAAATATCGAAAATAAAGAAGTCCCGGATAGTTTCTTTTTTCAAAATATTCATGAAAGAAACCAATAGGGGGAGTTAACTTCGATTCAAATTTAGAGATTTTTTCTTGTATTGAAAATAATTTCTTTTCTCTCAAAAAGAAATCATCGACTTCAAATTCGTACAAAACCTTTTTTACAATTGAGCGAAATTTACTATACTTTTTTAAAAAACGCCGTTTAATATTTTTGACATACCAAATTTTCAATAGTAGTTTTAATCCTATATCATCAGGATCCGACTCCTTCTCGGCATAGTCGAGAAATGTAAGCCAAGAACCATACCAAGTTATATTAGAAAAATTTCTAAGCATTCTAAAAGAATGCATCATTTTTCCTACCCCCTGAAAGTTGTGGGAGTCAAACTTCAAATCTTTGATGAGTTCCAAGTTCCTATAAAACTTAATCAACCATAAGGGAATTATGCAGGAAGTATAGAAGGAAAATCCAATGAAGATATAAATAAAGAAATCATACTCCTGAACATTTAGTATATTAAAATATTTCCATGTATCAAATGATATTGACTTGTCCTTTCCAATAACTGTTCCTTCATTTATTGCTTGATTTATTGGTTCAAAATCCCAACGAGATAACAGAAGATTCAATTTTGGGATAATTTTCTCTGTAAATTCCCACTTTAGAAGTGTCCAAAATTGATCAGAAAGTGCCGACAAAATATTCAATTTTTTATTCCAATTTTTACTAATAGTGCGCGGAATTGATACCAATTGATCAATGGTATTTATTGGTATTTCTGGAAAAGTAGCTAAAAACATCTTTTTATTATATTTCCATCCTGCGGAAGTAAAAAGCCAGAACCATGAACTATATTTTTGAAACAAACCCCATTTCTCAAAGAGAAGAATATTTATTTGAAGATTCTTAAAAGAAAAAAGGGTCTTAAAAGAAAATAAAAACTTTAGTTCCTCTTTATTCAAAAGGTCGCCTATGGCTATGTTTTTAAAATTTTTTGTTGAACTATATTTTTCTTTTTCTGCAAATTTGTTCATTCGAAAAGAGATTTCGGATAGTAAATCATCTTGATAAGATTGAGTTTGAATAAAATCTATCTTTGAACTAACACTGTATTTAGAAGATTGGTTAGAGGTCTTTTCTTCTGAATCTGAACTACTCAAAAAAGGATAGCAAGATTTTTTGTCAAAATTGACAATTTTTAGGCTTATTAAAGGAGCTTTATAATTTTCAATTGAGAAAATATCTATTTTGCTATGAATAAATGAATTCAATTGATTAAGTAATTTAGACGATTTATGAAAATTATGTATTAATGCTTGGTCGCATAAATATTTATCCAATAATATATTTACTTGTGACTTTATGAGTGAGATAGTTTCTTTCTCTGAGTACAAAGCTCTTATTTCACCAATAGACGAAAAAAACAGATTGTTATAAATGGGAACTAAATTCAATAATTGTCCATATGTAACATTTTTCTTTTTTATACGAATCCTTTCCATGTAAGAAGCTAATCTTTTTTTATAATTTAAACGAGGACGGTGTAAATAATCTAAAAATTCAAATGTATTTGCTTTCGGAAAAGAAGCTCTCAATGAATTTTGATTAGATAGTTTTAAGGGATTCAACCAATTGTCTCCATTGAATATTGCCAAAAGCTCAGCGTTATTAGCTAATTCCATGTAATTATTTCCATTATCGAGTAAGTCAATAATCGATTGAATTAGCGGTTTATCATTCAAACCTAATGGTGCTATTGTTTGTTCATCGATTGATTTAGACTTGATTTCATTTTGAATCGGATTGATAGTAGTATGGTCCGAGATGATCTTATCAATTTTATTATAAAAAATTTTACTGATATAAAAAATTTTACTGGGATTTCCACAATATTGAGTAATCCATAATTCAATTGGATTCAACACTCTGTTTTTTAAATTTTTTTGTTTGGAAATAGACAAAAGATCTTGTAATCTCTTTTCTAAGTATTCGATCTGAATGGACAATACAGAATTGTCAAAAATCCGATTTCTATTTTCATAAGTTCGAACAATAGAGCGATTGAACCATTCTTTCTGACATTTTCTCCAACTTGATGAATGCTGGGTAATTGCATCTTGCGTTACATTATTCAATTTTATCCAATTTATTCGAATTGGATATTTTATTTGAATTGGATATTTAAAATGTCTTTCTCTAATTTTGAAATATGTTTCTCTAAATATAAATAAGAGAGATTTTTTTTTTGAATGAAAAGAGAATAATATTTTTATTAAATCAGGATGTGATTCTGCATCCAATATTGGACAATAGGTTCTACAATAAGAAAAAACGATCTCTAATTTACAATTAGAATAAATTCTCTCTAATTGTACTAAAAATTCTAATTGCAAATCGAATATTTTATCGGAAATTCTAATTAATAGTTTTTGTAATTCCAAATAGGATCCCAAATCACATATTTTACAATAGATTTTATCTACTATTTTTTGTGATTCAAAATGTGATTTCAAATCCAATATTTTACAATAGATTTTATCTACTATTTTTTGTGATTCAAAATGTGATTTCAAATCCAATATTTTACAATAGATTTTATCTACTATTTTTTGTGATTCAAAATGTGATTTCAAATCCAATATTTTACAATAGATTCTATTTCCTATTTTTTGGAATTTCAAATAGTATTTATGGAATGCTTTTGTCAATTGAAAAGCATATCTATTCAATGTTTTTAACAATTTAATATATAACCTTTTAAAGATTTTTTTCCATTCAAAATAATATTTCTGGAACGATTTTGAAGAAGCATACTCATCCAATGCAGTTTCGGATTCTAAATCATCCAATGCAGCATCTAATTTTAAAGAATACTTAGAGTATTCTTTAAATACTTCTGATAAAGAGTATTTCATCAATACGTTCTTCAACAAATGGAATCTCTTAAATGCTTTTTCAAAATGCTCGTAAACTTGCATCTTATATTCATTCAATATAAGTGCCGAAGTTTGAGTTATATCATCCTTTGATCTTATTTGATCAATAAATAATTGATTCTTTTTATCAAGAATATTAAGTATCAAATCATGCTGATCATGCTGTAATTCATCTCTGTCATTGAAGATCTTGATCTTCAAATTGTCCAGTTCATATAAATCACTCATGCGATCATTCACATTCAGAAGAATTTCACTATAGTCATCCTGATTAGGCTTAGTTACTGATAGAGTAAATTGATCCGTTATTTTAAGAACAATTTTTTTCAAATTATTGTTTAATGTTAAATTTTTTTTTTCTTTATTTAATGTTAATTGTTCTTTATTTTGATCACAGGATGAAGAAGATCTTGAAGATAAACTCTGATTCATAAATCGAATACAATTTAATTGATTTATATCTTTTCTAATGTTCCATGCGGGATCTGATAAAATATCATAATTTACAGAAGGATTTTTAAGATATGTTTTAACCTTCCATAAATCAAGTATTCTATTCTTTTCTAATCTCCTGAAATATCGAAAAGCATCTTGGCGCCTTTTCAAGAATTTGGATTTTTCACTGGGTTTCTTACCATATCTATACTTATACCACTTCTTATAATTATACCTAATACTCATATATGATTCATCTATTGACAAATGATCAAACAATCCTTTAAAAAATTCCGACTCTGAGAAGGAATAAGATTCTCTTGTGCGATCTGATTCTTTTTGAATCATTTCTGCTTCTTCTAACATTTCTTCAAATAACTCGTTATAGTTTTCTTTTACTTCTTTTGCTGTTTTTAATTCTTCTTTGTATTCTTCGATTTCTTCGACTATTCTTTTCTTTTCTGCAATTATAGCATCTGCAATTCTAGATTCTGGAATTATAGAATCTGCAATTCTAGATTCTGGAATTATAGAATCTGCAATTCTAGATTCTTCTGATTTTAAAGAGAAATCCAATTCTTCTATTTCAACTAATCTTTTTTCTAGTTGCTCAATTTTGTTTTCTAGTTCCTCAATCCTATCTTTTTTATGAAGTACTGCTTCCTCCCATTCATAAAGGTTTTCAGGTTCTTTTGCAGGTTCCCAATATTCATTTTGAATCGAATTAAAAGTGGAATCAATATCCCATTTGATGTAATTTGATTTCTTCTTCGAAGGGCTTTCCCAACTTATTGTTCCTTGGTTCTCTGAGATTCTATCGCTTGTATTGAGCAAGCGGCGTTGATATCTCCTTTTGCCTTTTGGCAAAGACATAAACAAATGCGGAACGAGCAACAAACTTTTCTTTCTAGCTCCAAAATGTTGTACGTATGGAAATATCTTGATAAAATTATCATTATATAATGATTTTTTTCTTTTAATTAAAGATCGACTATTTAAAAAATAGAAAAGTAATGGTAATGCTATTATCATTACAGCTTTTATTGCTTGACCCCTTAAAATAAATATACGTATATCCCGTATAAGTAGTGTACTAAGAATCCGAAAGTCAAAAAGCTTAACAACACTTTCTCGACCAGAAAATATTTTACTTAACAATCTCACCAAATTGGATTCGTTCCATGGAACGAATATTTCCATCATGTTAACTTGAAATCTAGACTGAACGCTATTGAACCAAACTAATTTTTGTGTCCTTTCAATAGGGTCCATAGGCAACGTTTTTTTATGTTTTTTCATATTTTGGTTTAGTATTTTTGGTTTGGTTATGCTATTTGGTTAGGTATAATAGATACCTATCTATTCTTTACCCGTATTAATACATAGGTTTAAAACTATTCGCAAGAAATCTTCCTCTCTTCTGATATCTATATGGCAAGTCGGTATTTATATAGGTATAGGTATATATTATATATATAGGTATATATATATATAGGTATATATATAGGTATATATATATAGGTATATATACGTAATATATTTTAATAGGTATTATTATTAGTATATATGAGGTAGATATTATATTATTATATTAATATTTTATTATATTGTTAATGTGCATGTATATGGAAGTAAATAATAATATTATTATTAATGTGCATCTAAATATTGCATTGTTTACTAATTAACCCTTTTGGTATCTAATACAGAAGTAAATATATATTATTAATCTATATAAATAATATTCCCCTTTATTATGTATCAAAAAATTCTATCTTATTAATTTTAATTAGTGTTTTATGTTCTAGAAATTGCTAGAATCTCAAGTCTATTTCTTATTGAAAATTCTAATTAAATTGGTTAATCTGAATCCAATAACTTTTTTCTTTTTGCTTTATCATAGCATCCATGGCTGAATGGTAAAAGCACCCAACTCATAATTGGGAAGTCGCGGGTTCAATTCCTGCTGGATGCACAATAACTTGAATTTAGATTCAATTAGATGAAAGAATTGCAAATAGCGAGGTTATCTCGATTCAATTAAGTATCGAGATTAGATTAGCTCCGTGCAGGTTTTTTATTCTTAAATTCTATTAGAACTTATAATAGAAGTTAAGAATGACCGCACGTATGACTTTTTCTTATAATTCAAATTATAATGAAAATGCATATTTCTGGTACAGAATGAACTTCTAATTTAACGATAATTAGAAGTTCATTCTGTACCATAATTTCAGCCTATTCCCTGCGATTTGAAGAATATAAGGAAAAATCTTACTTTTTTTCAGTTAGTAAGAAATTATATTGATATATATTCTTTCTATTTCAGTTAGTAGGAAATTATAGAATATATTATTTATAAAATTAGAAAATATATTCTTTAAAAATAAAAAATAGAAATCTTTACTTTATACTTTAAAATAATGTATCCTGGGCAATTGCAACAATTGGATTCATTACTATTCCCAGTAAAGTAGATGCTATTACACATACAATTATACTAAATTCGATAGAATTTTTTGAGATTGAAGAAGATAATCTATAATTTTGCACGTAGGGAGTTATTTCTTTGTTTCGTTCAGTCATTAATAACTTAATTATTTTCAGATAATAATATATTGAAATAGCACTCATAAAGAGTCCTATTGAAACCAATAAATAGGAGCCTGCTTGCCATCCACACCAGAATAGATAAAGTTTTCCAAAAAAACCTGCTAATGGAGGGATACCTCCTAGAGATAGCAGACATATAGATAAAGACAAAGCTGAAAAAGGGTCTTTCATATATAATCCTGCATAATCCCGAATGTTATCTGTTCCTGTACGTAGACTGAATAATACAATACAAGCAAAAGTTCCTAAATTCATAAAAATATAGAGTAGCATATAAGTTATCATACTTGCATATCCATTATTTGAGTCTCTATCAATTATTCCAATAAGGATATATCCAATTTGACCTATGGATGAATATGCAAGCATACGTTTTATGCTTGTTTGAGTAATAGCAATTAAATTTCCTAATATGATACTAAGAATAGCTAATATTTCCAAAAGAAGATGCCATTCGTTCAAGGAGAAATAAAAAATAATATCAAAAATTCTAGTGGCTAAAGCTGAAGCAGCTACTTTTGAAATAACGGAAATGAAAGCAACGACTGGAGTGGGAGAGTTAGAGTCGAAAAGAGGAATTCTCCCTCCTTTCTCTCATTCAGAACCGTGCATGAGACTTTCTTCTCGCACGGCTCCTAAGTGATAAAAAAGACTAGCATAATCATTTGATTATCTCTTTTTTATTACCTTCCTCGTGTATGTATAAGATTGAATTTATTCAATTGATAGAAATAATCACTAATCCTTAACTTTCCGAGGAATCCTTACTCAGTGGTTTTTATAGTAAATCATTGGTAAATCATTGATTTTTCTTCTTAAAAAAAAGAGTTAAAAAGAGAAAATAAAACCATCTGATTTAATTCGTTCTGAATAGTCATAAGATACTCATCTTAGGGTAATCTTTTTGTCGACGGATGCTTTTTTTTCTACTCGTAGTTTTTGAAGAATGAAAACTTACTATGTAGCATCTACGTTAAGAATAAAAGTATTGTATACGCCATTAATCTGATCCTTTGTAAAAACTACCCGTAATAACTAACTTGTAAAAGTTATTTGTTTATTCAATCAAACAATTTAAGTTTATTTCTTACTTTGCTTTACCTTGATGATTTTAATCAATTTTTTGGTAAAAGTGATGTTTTAGTCGAAGTGGGAATAACAGTCTTTTCTTCCACATGTCTATAGAGTTTTTATAAATAGAAACATCTCTAAAAAAGAGAATTAGAAATGTAATAATTTGTAAAACGAATCGCACTCCTTCATATACATCGGGGGTCCATTGATGAAAAGGAACTAGAGAAAGCTTGAATGCAATTCCTACCGTTATAGATAGAAGTGCAATCCAAATTCCTGGAGAGTTATACATTTGTGTATTTATAAGACCATTGGCTATTTCTTGAAGTTCAATCTCTCCTCCAGATAGACCATATAGCCAAGAAAGACCATAAACAAGAATGGAAGAACTTGTTCCACCCATAAGTAAATATTTCATAATAGCCTCATTAGACCGTACATCTCTTTTGGTATATCCAGATAATAGATAAGAACATAGACTTAAACATTCTAAAGCTACGAAAATAGTTGCTAAATCATTAGCACCGCATAAAAACATTCCTCCTAGAGTAGCTGTTAATAGAAATAACAAAAACTCTGTTACAGCCATTTCTGTACATTGAATGTATTCCACGGATAGAGGAATACATAAAATGGAACATAATAAAATGAGAAACCGAAATATTTTATTAAAATTGTTTGTTTGAAAATTACCAAAAAAACTGATCGTAGGTTCTTCTCTCCATTGAAATAACAAAACCGCTATGCTTAGTACTAAACTTGTTAAAGAGATGAAATAGAACCAAGTTGTCTTTTTCTGGTCAGAAATGAAATCGATCACTAGAAGAAAAAATAGGCCAAAAATCAAGATACATTCTGGAAAAATCGAACTTACATAGAAGAGAAGCAAATGAAATTCTTTCATAAAAATGATCTAAAGGTATTAATTGAAAATGAATTTTTCATTTTGGACGGATCATGATTTAGTAACTTGCAATTAATTAATTAATCTTCGAGCAACATTTTTTTCATTTATCTAAACTTGATGAATAAGATTGAATATTCATTCATAATCCCCTTATTATCATTTATCTATGATTTCTTTTTCATTCTTCTTTTCCTTTTGTTTTCGTTCCATAAAATTTGTATTTGAGAACAAAAGTTAGCTTTCTTTTATTGATCAGAATGGAATAGATCTATGGATCTATTTATATTTATATAGTTAGTGGGTTAACGATAATGTGCAAAAGCTTTATTGGATTCTGCCATTTTATGAGTCTCTTCCTTCTTACGTATAGCATTGCCTTTCTCTCTGGCAGCATCGATTATTTCGTAACTCAATTTGAAATGCATATTTCGACCAGAACGTTTTCGAGATGACTCTAATAACCAACGAATAGCAAGTATTTTTGCTTCTTTTTCTTTTAGTTCAATGGGAACCTGAAAAGTGGATCCACCTACACGTCTTGATTTTACTATCAATTTTGGAGTTAATTTTTTTATTGCTTGACGTAGAATAATTAGTGGATTTTTCTCTGTTTTTTGTTGAATCTTTTTTAGAGATTGATAAAAAATTCGATAAGCTAATGATTTTTTTCCGTGTTTAAGAATACGGTTAACGACCATGTTAACTAATCGATTATGATAAATCGGATCAAATTTATCAATTTTCTTTTCTGCAGTACTTTGACGTGACATGAGTGTGAAAAAGGTTCATAAATTGATTTCATAAAGACTAAGACTAATAATTACTTATTTAGGCTTTTTAACTCCATATTGTAGGGTGGATCTCTAAAGGTATGAAAGATCTCCCTCCAAACCGTACATACGACTTTCGTCGAATACGGCTTTCCACATGATTCTATCTGCATATTATAAGAGAAAATTCTTATGCATAGAATTATGTTTACTCATTCTCAATTGAGTATCCGTTTCCTTTCTTTTGCTATGATTAGAAATCTTGTATTTTCTATATCTATACAATTAAGTCCTTAGGTTTAGTTAAAAAAAGAGTGTAAAAAAAAGGAGAAGGTGTTTTAAATCAATGCTATTTGAATGGAACCTGTTCTGAAAAGGTCAAGGCATTCAAAATTCTATGTTAACACACACTAAGTAAGGGAAAACTTATGAAATGAATTCAATATTAAACCTTAGACATGTAATATCCTTCCAAATTAGATCCTTGGAAATTAATAAGATCGTTTGTTTTAGCCTGCTCTAGTCCCCTTACAAAACGTTCGTTATTGGGTTAGCCATATACTTTCCATGTTTTTAGCAATTGACATGGCATCATTATAAAATGATGCAAATCTTAGATAAGAATATACAACGCACTAGAACGCCCTTGTTTACGATTTTTTACTGAGACAGCATCTAGGACTCCTCGAATTATGTGATATTTAACACCGGGCAAATCTTTAACTCTTCCACCTCTTACTAATACTACAGAATGTTCTTGTAAATTATGGTCAATACCAGGTATATAAGCGGTTACTTCATATTTAGAAGTTAATCGTACTCTGGCAACTTTGCGTAAGGCAGAGTTTGGTTTTTTTGGGGTGATAGTGGAAAAGTTGACAGATAAGTTACCTTTACTGCCACTGTACAAAACCGTACATGAGAATTTCACCTCATACGGCTTCTCGTTCAATTTAGGACATTTTTTTTCGAGTATTCCCTTTCTTCATTATGGAAACTTGATTAGGCAGTTTTCGTGTTTTAACACGAATTATTAA